TGACTGAAAAAGTTGCATTTGTAAGAAAATCATACCAATCCGCAGAATTGTTCGAATTTTTATGTAAAAGATTGATAGACGGAGTTAACCATTTGGATAATATATTCCTATTGAAATCCATTCCTCCTTGATCGAAAGGAATTCCTATAGATCCAACACACAAACTAAATAGAGCCAACCCAAGCAGCGGCAATAGCATAGTATTATGCGATTCATGAGGATATGGGGGAATTTCTTTATTGATATTGACAAAATGAGTCATTTTCATAAAGGATCGCCTCCTATTTTTGACATTCCCACCCATTAGACCCATTGGATCTCTTTTTTTCGAAAAAAAGGAAGCCCTCTCATTATTATTCATTGTGGATAAAAGAAGATCTTTGTTAATTCCTTTCCTTCCTTCTTTACCCCATATGGCTATTGAATAGAACGAGCTATTTTTTTTTCCACTAAAATTTTGAAAATAAACGTTTAAATGCCCTTCAAAGGTAAGTAAATAGATCCGAAACATATAGAATGCAGTTAATCCTGCTGTGGAACAAGCTATGATCGCGAAAATAGGTGAATACAACCAACTATCGTTAAGAATTTCGTCTTTTGACCAAAAACAAGCAAGAGGTGGAATGCCACAAAGAGAAAGTGTACCTAACAAAAAAGCAGTTTTTGTAATTGGCACATATTTTTTGAAACCCCCCATAAGAGCCAGATTCTGACTTTTATCTGGAGAATATCCAATAATTCTTTCCATTGAATGAATAATGGATCCAGAGCCTAAAAATAATAATGCTTTCGAATAGGCATGAGTGATCAAATGAAATAAAGCAGCTTGATAAGACCCCATACCGAAAGCTAACATAATATAACCCAATTGCGACATTGTAGAATAAGCTAAACTTCTCTTAATGTCTATTTGAGCCAGAGCCAAAGTAGCTCCTAAGAGTACTGTTATTATACCTATCAAAGAAATGAGATTCATTACGTAAGGTATAACTGCGAAAAGAGGCAGAAGCCGGCCTACAAGAAAAATGCCCGCTGCTACCATAGTAGCAGCATGTATAAGAGCCGAAATCGGAGTGGGTCCCTCCATGGCATCAGGTAACCATACATGAAGGGGGAATTGTGCCGATTTCGCAATTGCACCGAGGAATAATAGGGCGGCACACAGAGTCAGAAATAAAGAATTTATCCCATGATTCGCAATCAAGTTATTGACTATTTTGAACAAGTCTCGAAATTCGAAACTACCTGTTATCCAATAAAGACCTAAGGTTCCTAATAATAAACCAAAATCCCCTACACGATTAGTTACAAATGCTTTTTGACAAGCATTTGACGCAATTGGTCGCGTGAACCAAAAACCTATTAATAGATAGGAACACATTCCAACTAATTCCCAAAAAATATAAATTTGTATCAAATTAGAACTCGTAACTAATCCCAACATGGAAGCATTGGAAAAACTCATAGAAGCAAAAAATCTCAAATATCCTTGATCATGAGACAGATAATTGTCACTATAAATAAGAACCAAGATTCCAACAGTAGTAATTAATATTGACATAATAGAAGTCAGTGGATCGATCAAGTCGCCAAACTCTAAGGAAAAATCATGATGGATGGTCCAAGACCCTACATATTGATAAATAGAACTCCCGTTTATTTGCTGAATCGCCAGGTCGGCCGAAAAAAGCATAACTATACTTAGTAATAAAACACTAGGAAAAGCCCACATGCGACGCAGATTTTTTGTTGTCGTTGGAACAAGAAGAAGTCCCACTCCTATTGCTAGAGGAACCGGAAGCGGAACGAAAGGTATGATCCATGCATATTGATATGTATGTTCCATAAGAAAATCAAAGTTTTTTCTATTCTTAGTAATTGAATTGTTTCCGATTCACCAGCTCTTATCTCTTTCTTATCTCTTTTGGAAGGAACAATCAAATAAAAAAAGAAAAATAGGAAAGAACTCAAATAGAATTTTCCATTTTCAATCATTCCATTAATTCTTACAATAATTTCGATTCATAGAACAAGTAAAAAGAATTCTCGTACTTGATTCTGATATGGGTCATAGGATCCATCAATAACTCGACCCAATCAAAAGAATCAAAAGAAGACCTGGGTATTAGTTTATTCGGGATAATTCACTAATTCTGATTGAGTGGAGTAAACTGCCTAGGCTTCCAGGAAACTCTACGATACCTATTACTTCACTAACTGTCACTGCGCTGCGAATTGAAAGATGAGAATTTTGAGATAGTCTGAAATCCATCTCGGGAATTGCTTTTAACCGAATTAGCGAGTAGATTGTAAATGGCGCCGCGATCTGATCATTACTCGAATGTAAACGGTAGCGCGCCTACTTGTAGAGTTTACTTGTAGAGTTAGTGGTTCAATTGTGTATATCGGGACTTCTCATTCTCCGAACTGTCTTATTCTATAGCTTTCTATATCTATACTCAACGTAAAAAGATTTCCATCATTCTACAACTCAAAAAAGGAGGAATTTCATGTGGAAGATTAGTTTCATCCTTAAATGGTTTCGGCGAGTTAACGTATTGTTTAGTTTCTCCGTGAGTCCGTTGAATTTGCGAAAATGGTTTTCTGAGTTTGTCCTAGGAGTGTGGAAATTTGTCTTTTGGTCTTTCTGGGGCGGAGTCTTGGTCTTTTGCTGTCGGTGTGTACCAATCCCAAGTTCTTATTGGAATAATCGCCATACTTATGCGGATCGTTCGGTTCGAAATTTTGATACTGCTGAAGCAATTCAGCGGATAGACTTTCTAATTCAAAGAAAAAGGTTAGAGTCGGCAAAACACTGGTTACTTTTCAACGAATCGTTTCGCCGGTTACAATCTGGCGAGGATCTGTTACGACGCCAGCGCGCACTTGAGGGGGAAGATTCCAGCGATAGCGATCTAGAGCCCCTAAATTCATGCCTACGACTGGAAAAGGGTGTCGCTAGGGGATTCTATGAATCTTGTTGCGTGTTAACGGCAGAACTTTCCATTTTAGACGAAAGGAAGTCCCGATTAGTATTAATGGGGGCCCCTGCCCCAAACAACGGAACGGGTCGAACTGCATCCCTCCACATCCACAGGAACAGTCAACTCCCTGCAGTTAACTTGAGACAAAGTTCCATCAACCTGAGGAGACTCCACGAGGACCGGACGGCCCCTCCTTCCGGTTCAGGCAATCGACTGATTGCGCCGGGCGAAGAACAAGATTTCGGGCTTCCGTGGCAGGATCCACCCGGCATATTCTAAGACAAATGTGTTAGCTATTCAGAATTCCCGGTTATTTTGAAAGTTTCCTACTGTCTAGGTAGGGACTGACCGGGAAAAGGGAGGGGGTACGTACCATGTGGGATAATTGGTTGGGAAAAGTGGCCAGCGCCTTTGCAGTGGCTTTTGGAGGGATAACTGGTCTCAATAGGTTCAAGAAACCGGCTCACTGCGCCAGGCGAAGGAGAATCCAGCGCTGCGGGGCAGGACGAGAGCTCCCCGGCGACCCCGGACGAGCTATACTATAGTGGAACTAATGTATTTAGGGGGAATTCGAAAACCTTTCTTACGATATAGATTCGAATGAGGGTTCGGATAGAAAGGTACCAATCAGTAGGAATTCTTCTTTCTTCGGATATTGTATCTTGTAAAAAAGGTTCCCCTAAAATAAAAAAGAACCTATCCCATTTTTTACCTAGGAATATTCGATGCGAGGCACGCATATCTCCATTAGTATGTTATCAAGGAAGTATCATCTAGAGAATAAATAGAATAAAATAAAAAGAATAATCCGAACAATACATGTCTTTCACATCCAACTCTAAACAATGAGCAACCTCCTCATTTTTGAATGGCGGTTCCAAAGAAACGTACTTCTCTGTCAAAAAAGCGTATTCGTAAAAATATTTGGAAAAAAAAGGGGTATTGGGCAGCGAGAAAAGCATTTTCATTAGCGAAATCTCTTTCTACCGGGAATTCAAAAAGTTTTTTGTACGACAAAAAAAAAGAACCAAGTCTTGGAAGAATCTGAATCAATATGACTCCCTGAATTGTTATGTCTAAAATGAAGGATTCCCATTCACTCATATTTTTCTTTTCAACGGATCAATACGAGACGGGACTGGTTATTGCGGTATGCAGAAGAAGAAGTCCTCTGCTTACTGTATTCTCCATTTTTTGACGAAGTAGTGAAGGACAAGATACAAAGTTTTCGCTTTCTTTTTAGTAGGTTTTTCTAATTTGTGAGATGGGGGTTGTCATTTTCCTCATCGATTCACTTTTCATAATACACTAACGAAAAGAAAAGTCTTCTTTTTCCTTTAGGAAGGATTTTTGTGGATTATGTATTCCTAATATGTAGTCAAAATAAGGGTCCTATGTTTGGGCTGTGGAATCCATCAAGATCTATATCTATATATAGAATATAGATCTTGAGAGCTTTCTTTTCTTTAGAAATATAGAATCTTTTTTTGAAGTACGCTAAAATTCCGAGAAAGATTGAAACCTTTTAGTTCTATGCCTGGATAGAGGACAGAACTATCTAGTTCCAACTGCTGCATTTCCATGCCAGGCGAAGTGAAACCAATGGAAAGCTCTTTGTGAAAGTGAAACCTAACACCCTACGATCCCACAATACTAATGATCCCACAATACTAATGATTGTTGAATGTTCAATTAGTAATTTAAACGAGTGTTTTTTCATTGATTGTGAGATTCCCTAAAAAAGATTTGATTGAATTGACTCCTTAGAATCTCGACGATTGAATATGGATGGGCTATTATGTTTTCGAGTAAGCCGCTATGGTGAAATCGGTAGACACGCTGCTCTTAGGAAGCAGTGCTAGAGCATCTCGGTTCGAGTCCGAGTGGCGGCATCTTCGAAAAGAGATACAATAAATCATTATAATGAATAATGAATGGAATTCCTTATTTCCATTCCAGTCTTGAAGGATCCCTCTTTTCTTTTTTATTTTAGGATTTTTTTATGATATTCTCGACTTTACAACATATATTCACTCACATTTCTTTTTCGATCGTTTCAATTGTAATTAGTATTTATTTACTAACCTTATTATTAGTCTACGAAACGCTAGGACTCTCTAATTCGTCAGAAAAAGGCATGATAGCTACCTTTTTCTGTATAACAGGATTGTTAGTTACTCGTTGGATTTCTTCGGGACATTTCCCCTTAAGTGATTTATATGAATCAGTAATGTTTCTTTCGTGGGGTTTTTCCATTATTCATATGGTTCCACATTTTAGGAATCAAAAAACCCATTTAAGCGCAATAACCGCGCCAAGTACTATTTTGACTCAAGGCTTTGTTACTTCTGGTCTTTTATCAGAAATGCATCAATCCACAATATTAGTACCTGCTCTCCAATCTCAGTGGTTAATGATGCACGTAAGTATGATGGTATTGAGCTATGCAGCTCTTTTATGCGGCTCGTTATTCTCAGTAGCGCTTCTAGTCATTACATTTCGAACACGCATAGATATTTTTGGCAAAAGAAATCATTTATTAACAGGGTCATTTGTTTTTGATGAGATCCAATACGCAAATGAAAGAGGCAGTGTTTTACGAAACACTTTTTTTCTTTCATTTAGAAATTATCACATGTATCAGTTGATTCAGCAATTGGATCGTTGGAGTTATCGTGTCATTAGTCTAGGGTTTCTCTTTTTAACCATAGGTATTCTTTCGGGCGCGGTATGGGCTAATGAGGCATGGGGGTCATATTGGAATTGGGATCCCAAGGAAACTTGGGCATTTATTACTTGGACCCTATTTGCAATTTATTTACATATGAGAACAAATCAAAATGTTCAAGGCACGAATTCCGCAATTGTGGCTTCTCTTGGATTTCTTATAATTTGGATATGTTATTTTGGGGTCAATCTATTAGGAATAGGATTACATAGTTATGGCTCATTCACATTAACATCAAATTGAAGAAGCGACCCAATCTAGAGGAACATAGTCTGAAGTTTGTGTGAGTTTTTGAGAACCATTTGAATCACTACTGGATGCAAATGGTTCTCAAAAACTCCAAACGTATCTGATTCGAATGGACTTCATTTTCTTTTTCCTTAAGATAAGGAAAAAGAAGACTTCTTTTTTTTCATTGTCCAGCGAATGGTTTTTGAAATCATAGCATTATTTTCTATCTTATTCATGAAAACTATCTTATCTATAAAAGTAATTCGATAGGATAGCTTCTACCTTGTCAACGGATAGTGAGAGAAGGAAATCCGGATAAATACCAATCCCTATTACGGGTAGAAAGATACAGATCGAAACAAAAAGTTCTCGTGGTCCAGAATCCAAAAAAGAAGAGTTTGGGGCGGGAAATTGCTTGTATCCATAGAACATCTGGCGTGACATAGATAATGAATAAATAGGAGTTACTATCATTCCAATTGCCATTACAAAAGTAATGAGTATTTTTGGCATTAAAAGAGATTTTGGACTGGTAATTACTCCAAAAAAGACTACCAATTCGGCAACAAAACCACTCATTCCCGGCAATGCAAGAGAAGCCATCGAGAAGCTACTGAACATTGTAAATATTTTAGGCATTGGGATAGCTATTCCTCCCATTTCGTCGAGATAAACAAGACGTATTCTATCGTAACTCGTTCCTGCCAAGAAAAAAAGCGCACCACCAATAAATCCGTGAGAAATGATTTGTAAAATGGCTCCATTTAGTCCTGTATCGGTTATCGAACCAATTCCTATAATTGTAAAACCCATATGAGATACAGAAGAATAGGCTATTCTCTTTTTTAAATTGCGTTGGCCAGGAGATGTTGAAGCTGCATAGATTATTTGAACTGTACCTATTATCATCAACCAGGGAGAAAATATAGAATGAGCGTGGGGTAAGAATTCCATATTGATCCGAACCAATCCATACGCTCCCATTTTTAATAAGATTCCGGCTAGAAGCATACATGTACTGTAATGTGCCTCCCCATGGGTATCTGGTAACCATGTATGTAAGGGTATAATCGGTGATTTGACAGCATAAGTAATAAGAAATCCAAAATAGAATAGTATTTCCAATGCCACCGGATACGATTGATTCGCTGAGGTTTCAAAATGTAAGGTTGCTTCGTTGGAACCATAGAAACCCATGCCCAGAACTCCCATTAATAGAAAAACAGAACCCCCCGCAGTGTACAAAAGAAACTTTGTAGCTGAGTACAAACGTTTCTTCCCTCCCCACATGGATAGAAGTAGGTAAACAGGAATTAATTCGAACTCCCACATGATAAAAAAAAGTAAAAGATCTCGAGAAGAAAATGATCCTATTTGGCCGCTGTACATTGCTAACATCAGGAAATGGAACAATCGTGAATCCCGAGTCACTGGCCGAGCCGCTAAAGTCGCTAAAGTAGTGATGAATCCCGTCAGTAAAACGGGTCCGATGGAAAGTCCATCGATTCCGAGTCTCCAGTGAAAATCCAAAAAATGGATCCATCTAAAATCCTGTTCTAATTGGATTAAGGGATCGTCAAATTGGAAATGATAACAGAATGCATAGGTCGTTAGAAGTAGGTCTATTGTGCATATAGATAGAGTATACCACCGAATCATCTTATTTCCCCTATGAGGAAAAAAGAAAATGGAAGAACCCGCGGATATCGGCAAAATCACAATTATTGTTAACCAAGGAAAAGAATTCGTGGTAAAGACAAGATACACTTTGATTGACCAAAAAACCCGTGCTCGAAATAATTTGATCGAGTACGGGTTTTTGTCGGTAAAGAGAAAAAAATGGGTTCAAGTAGAGTTTTCTAGAACGTATCAATAAGCTAGCCCCATGCTTCGCGTTGTCTCATGCCATAAATAAACCCGAACACTCAAGAAATCAGTTGGACAAGCGGATTCACACCTCTTACAACCTACACAGTCTTCCGTTCTTGGGGCAGAAGCTATTTGCTTAGCTTTACATCCGTCCCAAGGTATCATTTCTAATACATCTGTGGGGCAGGCTCGCACACATTGAGTACACCCTATACATGTATCATAAATCTTTACTGAATGTGACATGGTATCTATCCACTTTTTGAACGTCATAAATTTTCGATCTAGTAAAATCATAAAGGAATCATATATGGTAGACACCAGACGAATCGAGGGTTTACCAGAATTGATTTCGAATCAATCTACTTCTGGATCTGCTCATGATAGCGGTCCAAGATACTTTAATTTATTACGTTTTAGCAAACATGGGCCTATGTTTGTTTCTATCGTACATACCAATTTGAATTGGTGAATATTCTATTCAGTATTTAGATGATTACCGCTATTTACTCAGCAAGTTCGATTGATTGATACGAGTGGATTTTCTGTTACGATGAATTGACGAAACAATAGCAGGTCCAATAGCGGCTTCAGCGCCTGCAATAGCTATCACAAAAATCGCGAAAATGTCTCCTTTTAATTGGCGACTATCAAAGAAATCAGAAAATGTTACGAAATTCAAATTAACCGCATTCAGTATAAGCTCAAGACACATAAGTGCTCTGACCATATTTCGACTTGTGATCAAGCCATAAATACCGATAGAAAATAAATAGGCACTCAAAACAAGCTCATGTTCAAGCATCATTGACCAACCCCTTATCAATCTGGATTTATTTGCTTTCAATAGGAACAAAAACTCCACCTTAATCCATTTTATTGACTAGAATCTCACAAGTGCAGAACAAAGGAAGGTATTAGTACTAGAATAGAGTGAACTAAAACCATTTCTATTTTATACATGAAAAATAGAAAAATGGAATTGAAGTGAAGGAAAATGGGTGTGATAAGAAGGAAGTCTTTTGAGAGGACAGAATTCTTTCATTCGAACTCCTTCTTTTTATTACTGACGTGCCATAACAATTGCACCTATTAAGGCAACTAAAAGAATTATAGAAATGAGTTCAAAGGGAAGAAAAAAATCTGTTGATAAATGAGTCCCAATTTGTTGACCATTATTTACAAAATCCTGCTCTAAAATCTGGTTTGATCTTGTAGTCCAAATAATACCGTACCATGAAGTATCTGGGACAGTAGTAATTAGTGAAACAAAAAGACTTGTACAAACCAGGGAAGTGACTCCTTCTCCAACGGTCCAAAGACCGAAATCCTTGTAATATTCTGAATCATTCATGAACATCACAGCGAATACGATTAACACATTTATGGCCCCCACGTAAATAAGGAGCTGTGCAGCAGCTACAAAATGGGAATTCGATGGAATATGGAATAGGGATATACAAACCAGAACCAACCCCAAGGAAAAGGCAGAAAAAATGGGATTGGTAAGTAATACCACTCCCAGACCTCCTAATAGAAGAACCGATCCCAAAAATACTAAAAGAAAATCATGTATTGGTCCGGTGAAATCCATTATATGGCAAATAATAGAGAAATAAGCTTAAATGGTTCATGATCTTTTTGACCAGACCGGGAAAAAATAGGTTACCCGACTCTTTTTAGGATATGCTCTGAATGGAATCCAATCCTAGATTGGGGGTTGATATAGAAATTCTCTAGATATATAATAAATATTCTTAATTTAGAGAGATGTAGATTTCGAAAAAATCACGGATAATGTATTTTTGCAAGACATGATTCTGAGCAATGAATCTGACATCAATAGCTAGGACTTTTACTTATTCGCCGAGCAGAATGGAAGATTTGCTCCTTTAGTATTTAGTAATAGTAATCGGAAATTGGAGTAATTGGTAATTGAATCAAGCGGTTTACCCATTTTTTATTTGATTTGAGTCGAAGTCATAATAGTTCGAATTAAGGAATCTCCAATTACTGACATTGGTAACCGACCCAAGGCAATTTGATTATAATTCAATTCGTGACGATTATAAGTAGAAAGTTCATATTCCTCAGTCATTGATAAACAATTTGTTGGACAATACTCGACACAATTACCACAAAATATACATATTCCGAAATCAATACTATAATTAAGTAATCGTTTCTTTCGAATTTCGGGTTCCAATCTCCAATCAACAGTGGGTAGATCTATAGGACATACACGAACACATACTTCACAAGCAATGCATTTATCAAATTCAAAGTGGATTCGACCGCGGAAACGCTCTGATGGAATCCATTTTTGATAGGGATATTGAATAGTTACAGGTAAACGACTCGTATGAGATAAGGTAATTATGAAACTTTGGCCGATATACCTTGCAGCTCTTACGGCTTGGTGACCATAATTCATGAACCCAGTTATCATAGGAAGCATATCGTAAATCTCTATGAATAATTGACATTTTCTTTCTCTTGTTTAAGAAAACTTATGAATCAAAAATACAATGAATGTCTTATGTCTTTACAGCGAAAGGAGTTGGGAAGAAGTTGTCAATAATAGATTCCCGAGGGAAATAGGTAAAAGAAATTTCCACCCAAGATTTAATAATTGGTCCATTCTCATCCTAGGCAAAGTCCATCTTGTTGTGATAGAAATGAACAGGAACAAATAAGCTTTTGCTAATGTAATGAAAATACCAATTGTTGTTCCAAAGACTCCACTCAGTTCATTTATTCGGAAAAAATGAGGAATGAATATGAACGGAATAGAGGGATTCCAACCGCCCAAGTAAAGAACTGTTACAAATAATGAAGAGACTAGTAGATTTAGATAGGAAGCAACGTAAAATAAACCAAATTTGATACCCGAATATTCGGTTTGATAACCTGCTACTAATTCTTCCTCCGCTTCTGGTAAATCAAAGGGTAATCTTTCACATTCGGCTAGGGAAGAAATTAGAAAAACCGTAAATCCTATAGGTTGACGCCACAGATTCCAACCCCAAAAACCATATTTGGACTGTGCCTCAACTATTTCAACTGTACTTGAACTGTTAGATAATCATAGTCGGTGATAACATCACTGCTGCCATCGCTATTGCAGAACCGTACATGAGACTTTCACCTCATACGGCTCCTCGGTGGTCGTCATAAAAAAATCTAAGGACGGGCTCGTTATTCTCTCAATATAGTAGTTGAGTAGGTAGAGTAAAGATGGATCGAAGAGTCCCACATTATACCAATCCAATTCTGTCGGCTATAATAACAAAAAGGTGCTTCTGAATTGATCTCACCCTTTCTATTTCTAATGTATATTTCGAATTTCAAAAAATGTAATTTCGCTTAGTTCAGTAATACCTTAATCCTTCAATAAAAAGAAAATACTCATTGTATCAATTTCGACCTTTTTTCGATTACGAAAAAAGATTAGGCATTACATTAGTTCAGGAATCATGATAATAATTCTCTCTGTATGAATATAGATCAAATATTTCGTATTTTTCTTTTCTATTGCATATTTCTTTCGTTCCGGTTCTTCTTTCACATTTCATAGAAAAAGACAAGGAAGCTCTAAAAAAAGGTTACTTCGTTTCTGATAGCCATTTCTTTAACCAATGGGTAGGAGCATACTCAGGATCGGGATCCTGGGGAAGTACTGCTTGATCGTTTCTACTAACTTAAAGCCCCCACCCCAATTCCTTTTATGCGGAGAGACCTATTTAGGTAACTTAGATTATCTCCATTACGAATCCATTATGTACCTTAGTATTCCTAACCGCCCACTCATTTTTGCCCAAACCCCGTTATGACAGACAATAGTGAAAACTCCATATAGTTGCTCTTTTCTAACCGCGTCAAACCCTGATTGCTAATCAACTAATCTTGGGGTAATTTATTATGCTTATGGATGCTTAACTCTCGCACATAGGGAATGAGACTTCATCTTTTTACTGCAAATTTATAAGCTGTTTTGTTTCACTCATAGAACTTATCTGATTGAATTCATTATCCGGAATGATGAATCAAAAAATGAAGATATCTACTCAATCCATTTCACTCCTTTCTTTCCTAGAAATCAAAGAAATAGGTAACAGCTCATGTCCAAACGAATCGCACGTAGAGATATGGATAAAACACATGGAGTTAATGGTATTTCATAACTAATCGATTGAGCAGCAGCTCGTAGACCACCTAAAAAGGAATATTTATTATTCGAACCATATCCTGACATAAGAAGTCCAAAAGGAGCAATACTTGAAACAGCAATCCATAAAAAAACACCTATACTGAGATCCGCTAGAACAAGCCGGTAGCTAAAAGGAATTACTGAATAACTTAGTAAAATGGATATAACTGCTATGGACGGTCCGAGACTAAATAAACGAATATCTCCTCTAGATGGTAGAAGATCCTCTTTAAAAAGGAGTTTTGTCCCATCGGCTAGAGCTTGCAGAATTCCAAAAGGACCTGCGTATTCAGGTCCTATACGTTGTTGTACTCCTGCAGATATTTTTCTTTCTAACCACACAATTATGAATATCCCTATTGTGATTCCAAATAGAGGAATAAAAATAGGTACAAGCAAGCGTGTGAGTCCATACACCTCTTTTAAGGATTCCAATCGAGAAAAAGAATTAATAGCCCGTACTTCCGTTGTATCAATTATCATTTCAACGATCAACTTCTCCCATAATGATATCTATACTCCCTAGTATCGTCATAATATCCGCCAATTTCATTCTTTTAACTAGCTGAGGAAGAATTTGCAAATTGAGAAAACCCGGTGGACGAATTTTCCATCTCCAGGGAAAAAGACTCTGATCCCCTATCAGAAAAATTCCCAATTCTCCCTTTGGAGCCTCCACTCTCATATAAAGCTCTTGTTTCAACAATTCAAAAGCCGGAGATGGTTTTTTACTAATGAATCGATATTCAAAATCATTCCACTCTGAATCCCTTTCTCTGCCAAAGCGCCGGACTTCTAAATTCTCATAGGGCCCCCCAGGAAGTCCTTCTAGAGCTTGTTGAATCATTTTTATGGATTCCATCATTTCACTGATTCGGACGAAATAACGGGCTAATGAATCCCCCTCTTTTTGCCATTGTACTTCCCAATCAAATTCATCATAACACTCATAATGATCAATTTTACGAAGATCCCATTGGAGTCCGGAAGCCCGTAGCATTGGCCCAGATAAACCCCAATTTATGGCTTCCTCCCCACTAACAATGCCCACTCCTTCAACTCGGCCCAAAAAAATAGGATTCCGCGTAATAAGCTTTTGATATTCAGCAATTCCTGTTAAAAAATACTCACAGAAATCCAAACATTTATCTACCCAACCATGAGGTAAATCAGCAGCGATTCCTCCGATACGAAAAAAATTATGCATCAGTCGCATACCTGTGGCAGCTTCGAATAGATCATATATCAATTCTCTCTCTCTGAAAATATAGAAGAAAGGCGTCTGCCCACCAATATCTGCCATAAAAGGGCCGAGCCATAACAGATGAGAAGCTATCCGACTCAATTCCAACATAATGACTCTGATATAGCTAGCTCTTTTAGGTACTTGAATATTTCCCAAACGTTCTGGGGCGTTTACTGTTATTGCCTCTGTAAACATAGTCGCTAAATAATCCCAACGTGTTACATAAGGTAGATATTGTATAATTGTTCGGTTTTCCGCAATTTTTTCCATCCCTCTGTGTAAATAACCCAATATAGGTTCACAGTAAATAACATTTTCACCGTCGAGAGTAATGATGAGGCGAAGAACGCCATGCATTGATGGGTGGTGAGGACCCATATTGACTATCATGAGGTCTTTTTTTGTAGTCGGTACATTCATATGCGTTTTCCCCGATTCAGGATCAGTATTCTATGAATTGCTGAAAACGAAATAGAGTTCATCAAAATTCGAGCTCTGAAAAATCAAATAATGCTACAAGGGCTCTTCCAATTAACTTATCACTTAACTTAACGAGTTTTTAACTCCCGAATATCCAACTGATCTATTAATTCTTTATAACGTACTCTATTTTTATTTGACAAATACGTTAGCAACCGTTGACGTTTTCCCAGAGTTTTCTGTAGACCTCTCTGAGATAAATAATCTTTTTTGTGTAATTTCAAATGTGAAGTTACTTTCTTTAGTTTATTGGTGAAACTGAATACTTGAAATTCAACAGACCCCTTGTTTTCTTCTTGCGAAATAACTGAAATGAATGTACTTTTTACCATAAAAAGAGTCCTTCTCCCTCCCCTCCTTATTTTATTTTAAGTTTCTACAGATTACAGATATCGATTTGACCAATCAATAAAAATAATGACATTCATTTTCATTTGGGATACAATACACACTAATGTTGATTTAATTAATAATCAATCCAATTTGAAATTGGATTCGTCTATGCATAGTAACGTATAATTCTCCACCCACAAAACCGCGAAACCCATATCCACAGATCACGGTTCCACATACATAAGAAAGAGAAAAGCTCTTATGTATGTGTTCGGAGGAAACTGTATCTTGTAACATATTCCACAACTCTATCTAAAGTAACTCTCATAGCCCCATTATTCTATTATGGGAACCTTGAGGAATCAGTCATCCAATTGATTAGATAAGATCAAAAAAAGAATCTGCTTCATCGGATTTCACTATGTAAATTTTCATAAATAGAGATCCTTGTGTTTCGGTTTCAGACATCCGCGGATCGATTTGAAATGGAAACTAGCTCTACTGAAAATGCACTGAATGCATTGATCCACAGCTCACGGTTCCACATACATAAGAAAGAGATCTTATGTATGTGTTCGGAGGAAGCTGTATCTTGTACCCTAATTTCAAAAATGGCTATTGTGATCAAGTGCAGGTCTTTCAAGACCTCGATGGGATTTGCTTCCATCGGATCGAGAGAATCTTGTTCTTTTGAAGATGAAGAGATAAAGACGCCATTGCAATTGCTGGAACTACTAGGCCCACTAAAGGCACAAAAAGAGAGGGTAAGTTGAAAGTTGTCATAGAAGGAATACCTCGAGTTTCCATTTTTACCTGTTAGAAAGATCTCTTATGATAAGTATATCTATTATCTATTATAAGTAGATAATTCAGTGCCAGAAAAAGTGGACCGATTTACAGTGGCCTTAGCCCGTCCATCAAAAATGACTCGTGGCCCGCGTCTTCGTTTCCAGAAGAAATCCGCAGATTTCCGGAATTGGACGCACGCACCGCACTGTCAGGAGTAGTCGTACTACTAGCAGGAGTCCTCGGAGCTCTTGAGGAGCTTGCCCGTAACCTACTATTAATACGACGTGTATGCTTCGCACGCTTCGCAGTCGTAGCGCGTGCTTTTGTTATTGATCTTGTATGAAGCCTTTTCAAGTAGGCAATCTCGTCCGGGGATAAGAGGGAAACCGATTCCTCCAAATGGGAGGATGATGCTCGGTTTTCCGTATGTCTCATTTGAATTTGAGGATATCTATCCTCAAGGAGCATAAGCTCGAGGAGTCGCATATCAATCTCTGACGCCGCGGTTTCCCGGAACTTACGTTCTCGTTCTACCTCCGGATAGTCAGGGTGGTTTTCTATTTCCACTCCGAGGCTCCGCATGACATCGAATCTCGCCTCGATGAGACGACTTCCCTCATCGCTGCGCTTGATGAGATATTCGATTTCGGCAATCGTCGATTCGATCGATTCGCACTCCAGAATTTTCATGCGAATAGAATCCGGATATTCGATCCGGTTATTGTCTTCGACCCCCTCAAGGAGTGCATTCTCATCGGGGTCATCGGTCTTTGTCTTTTCCTCCAAGAATACATGAGTCCCACTGGAAGTAGGACTGTCGGTCGGTAGGTTGTTGAGAGGAGAAGAAGCCCCAAAGGCGAAATCCTCCCCAAGTGCAAAGAGGCAGAGCCAGGCTAATCACAACGACGCGTATCAAATAGGCGAACCACGGTTTCTTAGGTTGCGGTGTCATACGGGTCCTTAACCATTTTACTAAAATAAGAAAGGTAATAAGTTCCAAATCTGCTTCGGGGTCAGTGCTCTGGCTATCCGTTATTCTGAGTTTCGATTCGTCATCCTGAGTATTATAGTACACTATCAATAGAGACTTGTCAAGCGTAAATCTAGCGATAGGCAAGTTGCAACTACCAAATCAAACCAATAATGACTTAATTACTCGAATTACTCGATCGTTCGAATTCCGTTTCCTCAATCGAAAAATGTTTCTAGTAGAGAGTTTTTTCATTATCCCTCGAGTGGACCGCCGATTACACGTAGAATTGAAATCCATTGGGGAGTTGGTATATGTGAGTAGATCTTTTTTAATAGATAACGGGGCAATACCAAATTGCCTATCATTCCAATTGACTCTCAAGCTCACGGTTCCACAAGAGATCTTATGTATGTGTTCGGAGGAAGCTGTATCTTGTACCCTAATTTCGAGCTATTGTGATCAAGTGCAGGTCTAGGTCTTGAAAGAACTCGATGGGATTTGCTTCCATCGGATCGAAATCATTTTTGGCTTTGCAATTGCCGGAATTACTAGGCTCACTAAAGGCCCACTTAAAGGCATAAAAAGAGAAAGGCACAAAAAGAGCAATACACAAACAATAATTTGAATTCTTGTTTGTGTATTGCTCTGCACTTTTCAAGAGTGGCCGATGAATCCCCAATTCGAAGAGTTTCTGAATTTGAAGTAACAGGAGCGGTAGTACGAGTGATAGCATTATTTCTGGGATTTTGAGAGCAACTCGCTTCGATCTGCCACACCGGAAGCCTATGCCTATTCGCAGCATCACCTAGTTCCAGTATTTGTCTTTCTTTGATTTCTTTGATTCGAGGATCGGTCTTTTCTAAGGTAACTATTTTTTTGAATAAGCGGGCGATTGCATCAAACTTGGTGTCACGGAAAACCTCTTCCTTCTTTATCTTCAAAGACACGGGGGCCAGTAGCGATTGGGGGGCCCCTCCCAATCTCATTCGCTCGTAAGTGGTCTCGAAACTACCGCTTCGCTTACAACTAGCACAGATGAGCAGTTTTTTGCGATGATAAGTGCTTTTGCCGATTCCCATTCCCTCACTTGGATGGAAGTCTCAGGATCCTCATCCTCGATCCGGTTAGTCTCTTCTACCCCCTCTAGGAGGGCATTCTCAGTAGATTCGGGTTCATCGGTCTTGTCCTCCACGAATAGTCTAGTTGCACTGGAAGTCGGGCTGTCGCTTGGTTTTGGGGAGGAGAATAAGCCCCAAAGGCGAAATCCTCCCCAAGCGCAAAGCGGCAGAGCGACGCTCATCACAACGACTTGTATCAAATACCCGAACCACGGGTAGGGGTATTTCGGTTTAGGGGTTGTCATAGGATAGGCTCCTTCAACATTGGTTTCTCAATCAAAAAAAGGTGGAATAGAAATGACGGTCTGGCTATCCGTTATTCTGAGTTTCGTTTCGATTCACCATCCCCAGTATTAGAGTATCATATAAAAATAAACTTGTCAATCGGAAATCTAGCGATAGGCAAGTTGCAACTACCAAATCAAACCAATAATGACTTAATTATTCGATTGAATTACTAGATCGTTCGAATTCCGTTTCCTCAATCGAAAAATGTTTCTAGTAGAGAATTTTTTCATTATCCCTCAGGCACCGATTACGCGTAGAATTGAAATCCATTGGGGGTTGGTAGATGTTATTAGACATTTTTAGATGATATAGATAATCGATCAATACCAAATTACCGATCATTCCAATTGACTCTCAAGCTCACGGTTCCACATCGAGGAGTTCGTCCGAGGACAAGAGGGAAACCGAGCATCATCCTCCAAATGGGAGGATGATGCTCGGTTTTCCATATGTCTCAGTCTGATTTGAGGATATTTATGGATAATATGAGGAGTAACCTATCAATCTCCGCCGTCGCGGTTTCGCGGAACTGATGCTCTCGTTCGAGCGCCTCATAATCAGGGTGATTTTCGATCTCTGGTTGGCCGACCCCGAAACTTCGCATGACATCGAATCTCGCCTCGATGAGACGACTTACCTCCTCGCTGCGCGCGATGAGATCGTCGATTTCGGCAATCCGCGAGTCGATCGATTTCCACTCCTGATATTCGATCTGGTTAGTCTCTTTGACCCCCTCGAGGAGGGCATTTTCATGGGGTTCGTCGTTTTCCTCCAAGAATACACTAGTCCCACTGGAAGTAGGACTGTCGGATGGTATTGGAGAGGAGAATAAGCCCCAAAGGCGAAATCTTACCCAAGTGCAAAGAATCACAACGACTTGTATCCAATACCAATTTTGATTTCCCACGTAGTCCCCCTAGAGAGAGTAGATTGCGAAAATGGTTGAAGATACATTTTTTGCCAAAAAAGGTGTAACAGAAATTGCGGCAAGCAATTAGTCTTACGTTCGATTCGTAAGACTGAGTATTATAGTACAGTATCAAAAGAAACTTGTCAAGCATAAATCTAGCGTAAGAAGAGATCTTATGTATGTGTTTGGAGGACGCTGTATCTTGTACCCGAATTTTGCTTCCATCGGATCGAAAGTGTTCTTTTGAAGATGAAGAGATACAGAAGCCATTTGCCGGAACTACTAGGCTCACTAAAGGCCCACTGAAAGGCACAAAAAGAGCAACACACAAACAAGAATTCAAATTCTTGTTTGTGCTCTGCACCTTTCAAGAAAGGACGATTAATCCCGAATCCCAAGAGTTTAGGAATCGGAAGTAACCGGACCGCTAGTACGAGTGATAGCTATCTCATTTTGATAGCAAGCACCTATTTGGATAGCACCTATCCCCGTAGATCTGATACCCTGAAAGCATGTGTTCCGTAGCCTTAGGCCCTAGGTCCCGGATTTGAGTTTGTTTGAACTCTCTGACTATAGGACAGTTCTTTTCTAAGAAATCCAGTCTTGCGAATACAGGTCTTAACCGCTCCCATTCCTTGATACGGAAATCCTCAGAATCGCTTATCCTCAAAGATATGGCGTCAAGTTCCGATTGGGAAGCCCCTTCCAATTTCCTTTTATCGTAACGGGTCTGGCACTGACCGCACTGACGACCATCAACAGACATGGTTAGTTGGCTGTGAATGATGATCGCTTTTCCTAATTCCCATTCTATCACTGGAATCAAAGTATCTGGATCTGCTGGAAGGCTAGTACGGGCGGGATTTGGAAAGAAACTCGATCCAATCTGCCACAATGGAAGCATATACATGGTTGCTTCATCTCCCATTTCCCGTATTTGCCTTTCTTCGATTTCTCGGATTATAGCATTATTTTCTTCTAATGCGTTGATTTTTCCGACCAATCGGTCTATTTCTGCATATTCTGTTTGACAGAAAAGCTCCCCTTCTTTTATCTTCAAAAAAAGGGGCTTTAGTTCGGATTTGGTATCCCCGAACAGTTCTTTTTCTGTGTAACTGATCTGTAGACTCTTGACTTCTTCCATAGTTGTACAGATCATTAGTTTTTTTGCGAGAATTAGGGTCTTTGTGGATTCCCAATCACGAATCGCACTAGAAGTCGGCGGATCCAAATGGAGGATCCGGTTATTCAGGTCTACTCTTTCGAGTAGGGAATTATCCTCGACGCCCCCAATTTCGTTTGAGGTGCCCATTCCACCTATCTCTTTGGTGTCTGTCGATCCCTTTATCTCGCTGTAGCTAGGCCTTGATTTTGGGTCAAGGTAATAGCTACGGAGTTTCTTCCCGGTCCAGATGCAAAAAGGCACTGCAATTGCGAGAACTACTGTTTTCAAAAAGCCTTGTATCTTAGAATTCAAGTGACCCATCGAATTTCTATGATTTTTGTTCTAAAATATATTTATTTAGTCCTATAGAATAGAATTAGAATAGAAAAGATCGCAATCCGAACCAAGGGTTTCCCGTAACCCAATCGCCGTTGTCTGACTAGAGGATAGGTATCCTCTAAGTCAGGCATTTTTTTTGCTAAGCCGCCATTTTCAGCTCCCCAAATCATTTTGGGCTTTGCAATTGCTGGAATTACTAGGCCCACTAAAGGCACAAAAAGAGAGGGTAAGTTGTGATAGCATACAAGGAATACCTCGAGTTTCTATTTTGACCTGTTAGAAAGATATCTTATGATAAGTATATCATCAACCAATTCTCAAGCGTGGATACATCTGGATCCTTAACATACTGAAACGGCTACCATTACTAGTATCAAACCAATAGCGATTCATACAAGCTAAATCTTCTAATCGGTAATTTGGCCAAAGAAAAACTTTCAATTTAATGAATTGAGTTGTATCTATATCAAGATGCTTACTATTAGTTAAAAGTGGACTACAGTTCCTTACGTTGTTCTCGTTGCAAAATACTTTCTTTTTACCCACAACATCTGGATTTCCCTTCCCGGAATTCAAACAAATTAGAATTCGCAATTCTCTACGACGTCTAGGAGATGAAATGTTTTCAGGAACAAGCAAATCAGAACGATTTGCATCTATATTACCAACCATCTTTTCCTGTTTTGTTTTTGTAATGAATTCAGAAAAATCATTCCTATCAACAGTTTGTTTTTCTTGGCATTTTCGATTCGTTTTTCTATTAATAGTAATTGGGTGTTTATTCTTATAGATCAGTGAAATAGCTATGGTTTGATACATAATTAATGGACCATCCCATTTTCTAGGTATACGAACTAGTTTGATTAGTATTTCTCCACTGTTTAGTGCTTTAGGAAATAGAATTGGAGGTGCAGGTTCACTTTCCAGAGTAAGCTTAAGTTCACTTTCCAGAGTAGGTTTAAGTTCACTTTCCAGAGTAGGTTTAAGTTCACTTTCCAGAGTAGGTTTAAGTTCACTTTCCAGAGTAGGTTTAAGTTCACTTTCCAGAGTAGGTTTAAGTTCACTTTCCAGAGTAGGTTTAAGTTCACTTTCCAGAGTAGGTTTAAGTTCACTTTCCAGAGTCAGTTCAGGTTCACTTTCCAGAGTCAGTTCAGATTCACTTTCCAGAGTCAGTTCAGATTCACTTTCCAGAGTCAGTTTAGGTTTCTGATACTTTAGAATCAACAGAGGCATTTCTTTTCTTCGAAAAAAGGATATAGCCAGTTCCCTTGGATCTCTCATCCTAAGCAGGAAACTAGAGATATTGATAACAGTGATTACATTTTCCTCAAAACGATTGGTCCATGTCAACTGAAAACCCACGTAACTATTCTTTTTCAGGAAGATGTCTAGGTCGGTTAGTGGTTTCCACTTCTTCTTCCCTTGCTTTTTCTTCTGTTTCTCTTTTTCAATGTCTGATGCGCCAGACTCTTGTTTAACATCTTGTTGTTGATTTGGTTGATTAGTCTTCCCTTGGTTTGGTTGATTAGGCTTCCCTTGGGTTGGTCGATTTAATCTAGGATTTTCTTGGCCAGGCGATTTTTTTTCTTCTTGATTCTCTAATTCAAGATCCTTTTTTTCTTTTTCTTCTTTTTTTTCTTTGGTATTTTTTTTTTCACGACTCTCATGGATGTTTTGATTGTTATTAAACTCGAAAATAAGTAATTTGATTGGTATGATCCACGGGTTCATCCTATATTTTTCATAAATCGATTTCTTACTGCGCTGAGTTTGAGTTAGTCTTGCTTTATTCATTCCCATCCAGTCAAAAGGATGGTTTTTTATTTTATTTTGGTTTTGGGATTCATTTTGGTTTTGGGATTCATTTTGGTTTTGGGATTCATGTTTGTTTTGGGATTCATTTTGGTTTTGGGATGACTTGACTTGTTTATGAATCGCATAATAAAAAAGATCTTTTTTATCAATTGTATTAATTATTGGAGAATAATGAGTCGCAATCTTCGTTTTTTTATTGATCCAGGTCTCAATATGTCTCGTCTTTAGAAAACAGATGATTTGCCAATCCAAATATTTTCTATCCGAATTTTTTCTACTATATCTCCGGATAGAAAAAAAATCAGGTTTATACGTGATGTACTTCGAGGAAATCCCGTGACCTTCATTTCCTTGTAATGGCAATCCATAAATAGAAAAATCCTTTCGTTCTCCATAATTAATATATTTATGTGATAAAAGATTGTATTTGTAATGTTTTTTTAATTTCTCGGTTTTTGTTTTAACCGATAATGAAGCTCTTTTTTTTTTTTGTTTCTCAAAAATAATTAATTGGTTTTTTTCATATGAATCCAAACTTGGTGTATCTAGATTTTGAATCTTACGACTTTGATTGATCCGATTTCGCCACTTTTGGGACATAAATTTAGACAAGCTAGTCTGAGATAAATCATATTGATAGTGGCTACTTAACCAGTTTTTCCATTCAGTCAGTTCTGCATTTCCATGTTCTTTATACTTTGATTCGAAATGAAATATTCCTTGTGTTCCAAAAAAATTCTTTATTCTCTCTTTAAGAAAAACAGATGTTCGAGAATATTGAAGGACAAATTTCAAGGGATATTTGTAAATACCAGGTCGTTGTGATAATTTGTAAAATACATATGCTTGTGACAAGGAAACTATCTCACAAAAAGTCTTTGAATTTTTATTACCAATATTAGAGAACTTCTTTTTTATAGTCAAAATCCAATTCATTGGATTTTCATCAATTCCTTCGTGATTTGTTTGCTTAAAGTAACTGTATGTATCAAGAATTCTTTTTTTGAATTGAAGTAATTCAAGACACATTTCGACAATATGGTTCGAAATATGAATGAGAATTTGAGAAAAAAGACTTTCAATGAACAATACCAAAAAAACGCGACCTTTCCTTATTAATCTCATATTTCTTCTTTTTACTATTTGCCAAAGGTTTTTTGAGGAGTCTACTCTTTTCTTAGCAAAACTCGCCTCGCTAGGACTAATATTTCTATCGGGTATTAAAAATTTGGTTTTCTTGTCGTTTGTTATTTTTTCAATTTGATTTCGAATTGTACTTGTCCTATCAGACAGATCCTTTATTTTTTGTTCTGTAAGTGAAGATTTTGTCCAAGCCATCGATGGAATTCGACTAGACGATTCATCAAAAATCTGATTCCTTATTAGAAAATTTTTATTTTTTTGAGTTTCATTCAATTCATACCCTTCCCCCACTCCAAATTTGTTATTTAGATTTCCTTTTTCAAGTTGTTTGATTTTGATAAACGGATCTAGAATCCATTTTGCCTTTTTTGTTAACAATTGAAAACTTTTTTTTTTCGCTTCTCTAATTCGTTTTTCAAATTCTTTATAAATAGGTTCAAGAGGATGAGGTTCTTCTCGGGTAGCACCAAAAGGCCTTTCCGTTTCCATTCCCCAGGTTGTTAAAAAAGAAGATTTTTCTTTTTTTCTTTTCTTTTGCATTGGCTCTTTCCGTTTCTGATGGGGTCCTAGTTGAAAACTGTACCGAAGACGGAAAGGGAAGAGGATTCTTATCTGCATACCGTCTGTTAACCAATTTTGCGGAAATTCTGTTTCGGATATTGTAACACCATTGTGAGTACATTTAACATGAATTTCTCTGCCCCACGCCTTCCAATCTTCGTCCCAATCTTTGTACCACTCGGGGAATTGTTGGGGGAATTGAAATGGAAATAATAGAAAAAGGCTAAAGTTTTTGGCTATAATCAATGAGGGTAATACAATATATTTTCTAAGAATTGAGTGAGCTAGTAATAAATACCCCCTTACTGCGTGCGCATACGGAGTCCTATCCCATAGTTCTGCTATTTCTAGTCGCTCCTCCTCCGCGTTCTCCCTTTTTTCAGCTTCGGCCTCTGGCCCGTCCTCCCTTTCTTGTGCTTCGCCCCCCCTTTCTTGCGTCTTGTCCTCTCCTTTTTGTGCCTCGTCTTCCTCGTACTCCCAAATTTGCACTTCCGCGCCTTTTCCTATCCAATTCCTAAAGATCCTAAAGATTGGATTCAGAAAGATTGGATTCAGAATTTTCAGCATTGGGGAGAAAATTGTGTCTATTCTGTCCAAAAAAAGTGGGGAATGAAGATTTGTTTGAAATAGTTTCCAAGCAACTGTTTTACGTCTTTGAGCGCGTACGGAGCCTTTGATTAAATCTCGATTAAAATCCGATTGTTTCGAATAACGTATTAAAATATCCGTAGTATCCTGATCCTTCTCATCATATTCCTCTGCCTCCCCCCGCTTCGTATAATAATCCTTCCAATCAAAAATAAATATATTTTTGAAGGTTCTTGAAATAATCTGAGACCAGTCTGGGTCTTCTTCCGCCAGGTTCATTTCCGTCGAATCGTCAAGCAATTGATATGTCCATCGAGGAACTTTTTTCACAATTTCGTTTAGGTCAAGTCGTTCCTTTTTTATGGTTTTTTGAATTGTTTGGTCTTTTGGTTCAGTTGTACTTGCACCCAATAAATATTGCACTTGATTTTCCGAATCCATTTTTCCTTGATCTGAAAATACTGATTGTGCCTCAAATGGATCTAGTTTTTGTTCAAATTCTTGGTAATCGTGGAAAAGGGTACCATGAAACTTGTTTATCCACATTTTTTCGTTAGAATCCCCCGCAGGGGTAATTAAATAATCATTTTCCTTCTCATTTGCCTTCTTATTTGCCTTTTCCTTCTCATTTTCCTTCTTATTTTCCTTTTTCTTCTTATTTGCCTTTTCCTTCTCATTTTCCTTCTTAACGCTTGGGGGTAATTTGGAGGTTGTTCCGCGAAAGGGCCCATTCAAAAAAGAATCGTACCTTTTAGGCAAGCATTCTTGTGCAGTCTCATCATTACATAATCGAGTCCTTTTTTCGAGTACATCCAAATCAAGAGATCCCCTTTTTAGAGCGTCAATTCGATGGAAAAGGTCGTTGCTCAGGCTAGCTCTTTTTTGTTCATTGGTATAAATCCAATGATTATCCAATTCCTCAGAGGGGAGTTTTTCTGGTAGGTACAAAAACCCCTTTCTTTCTATCATTTCAAAAAAGGTTGACAAACTTGGTGGATATGTAAAAGAGATTCTTTGTTTTCCATCACTTCGGCATGTATAAAAAAAATAGTCTGACATTTCAGTTCTTAGAGCCTTTTGAAATCCATCCGTTTTTATATATCGCAATGGTCGATTCCATCGGTTATAGTCGAAAAGAAAAGTTACAAGAGCCATTTCTGAACGGAAGAAGTCTTTCTTTTCTTTCAGTTTTTCATCTAGGTTGTTCGAATCTTCCGAAAAAAGGGAAAGGTCTGCCTCGGCGGATCTTTCTTGCCCCTGTTTGGAAGTTGTGTCTATTTCTATATCTGTTTCGTCCGCACGTTGGCCCCTTTCTACCGTTGCCAAGGTTTTTTTTTTTTTCTTTTTTTTATCCTCGGTCCTATTAAGTGACGGAATTCTGCCTAAATAGTAGACACAGGAGAGAAATAATAGAATGGTGAAGATTCGCTCCAGAGAATGTCGAAAGTCTGCCATACGGTACCTATTCAATCTAATAGAACGATTTTGTCGTATCCAGAACAATATCAACTCAAAACCTTTCATGCACAAAATGTGACCAATGAACCAACCAACAAAACTACTTGTTAAAAATAACATCTTGTTGTTGCATCGAAACATATAAATACTGATTACTCGGGGTAAGGTCGAACTCGGCAAAACGAAATGGTTGAATAGTGGAAAAATGATATTAGTAAGGAATACATATTGAGTGTATAAATTACGCATTGCATTTCTAGTGGTCGCTACCGAATCAAAAAATTCTTTGTCATTGCGCCAAAAGAAATAAACCAAAAGATAGAGTAGACTTAGGATAGTTATTGTATGAGGTCTACCCAATGCTAGATGGAGAGGTGCATAATAGATCGATATGAACATGATGAGCTGCCCCATCAGAAAACCAGTTGTTGCGGATACATCCTTCTCGCTTCCTTCTTCCATAACCCGAGCTCGGAGAAGCAAGAGATATGAGGGCCCTATGGTCCCTGCAGTCAGAAATCCATAAAAGAGTCCGGCCACAACAACAGAATTGCTTATCTGCATACATAACCGGGCTAGAGTCGCTAGTCGAAATATTGTTACCATGGCATTCTCCTCTTTTTTTTTCGTTAAGAAATCTTTTTACGTTGAGTATAGATATAGCAAGCTATAGAATAAGACAGTTCGGAGAATTTTCTCTCACTATTTCCACTTACCTTTACTCAATCGCATAAGATTTCCATAATATTAATATTTTCTTTCTTATCTATTATCCAAATCGACTCAAAATAGATTTGATGTAATGAAAAATAGATTGGATGGAATAGTCTATCTTTCTTGCCGTCTGTTCTACCTCCCTCAGAAAGCGGATACCGAGCTGTAAAAAAAGCTCAATATTCAGCACGAGAAACAGTGCCAAAAGTCTTTCTACGAATCCGCAGAAACTAACCAAAAGTTTCAAATGAAAGAGAACTACCTTTACAAAGTAAAGTCCTTTGTTGGATCTTACAGAAGAAAGAGATTGTAATTCATAGAAACAGGCCATTACATTCCACCAGCCATATTGGGCTAAGCGCATTTTGAACTGAATCAAACCTTTGACCCAAATTAGAGAATCACAGATTTTCTTTTTCAAGGGTCCAACAAAATGTCCTTTTGTCATTATGACGACGGCGGTCAGAAAGACATAAACGACAACAACGGAAATACTTATCTGCATACATAACCGGTCTAGAGTCGCTAGTCGAAATATTGTTACCATGGCATTCTCCTCTTTTTTTTTCGTTAAGAAATCTTTTTACGTTGAGTATAGATATAGCAAGCTATAGAATAAGACAGTTCGGAGAATTTTCTCTCACTATTTCCACTTACCTTTACTCAATCGCATAAGATTTCCATAATATTAATATTTTCTTTCTTATCTATTATCCAAATCGACTCAAAATAGATTTGATGTAATGAAAAATAGATTGGATGGAATAGTCTATCTTTCTTGCCGTCTGTTCTACCTCCCTCAGAAAGCGGATACCGAGCTGTAAAAAAAGCTCAATATTCAGCACGAGAAACAGTGCCAAAAGTCTTTCTACGAATCCGCAGAAACTAACCAAAAGTTTCAAATGAAAGAGAACTACCTTTACAAAGTAAAGTCCTTTGTTGGATCTTACAGAAGAAAGAGATTGTAATTCATAGAAACAGGCCATTACATTCCACCAGCCATATTGGGCTAAGCGCATTTTGAACTGAATCAAACCTTTGACCTACCCTAGTTGCCTTTTTCCTTTTGCCAAAGTCGCCAAAAATTCCATTTTTTCATCATAAAAATAAAACAATAAAATAAAAAACAATAAAATAAAAAATTCCCTTTTTTATTTTATTGTTTATTAATTGTTTATTAGTTGTTATTAGTAAGTATAGCAGAGGAGAACGAAAGGATTTTTCTATTTATGGATTGCCATTCTAAAGACGAGACATATTGAAACCTGGATCAATAAAAAAACAAAGATTAATTCATTATTCTATATTTCTCCAATAAATAATTAATATTAATAAAAAAATAAATAATAAAAGAAAGGAAAAGGATGAAAAAATGGAATTTTTGGCGACTTTGGCAAAAGGAAAAAGGCAACTAGGGTAGGTCAAAGGTTTGATTCAGTTCAAAATGCGCTTAGCCCAATATGGCTGGTGGAATGTAATGGCCTGTTTCTATGAATTACAATCTCTTTCTTCTGTAAGATCCAACAAAGGACTTTACTTTGTAAAGGTAGTTCTCTTTCATTTGAAACTTTTGGTTAGTTTCTGCGGATTCGTAGAAAGACTTTTGGCACTGTTTCTCGTGCTGAATATTGAGCTTTTTTTACAGCTCGGTATCCGCTTTCTGAGGGAGGTAGAACAGACGGCAAGAAAGATAGACTATTCCATCCAATCTATTTTTCATTACATCAAATCTATTTTGAGTCGATTTGGATAATAGATAAGAAAGAAAATATTAATATTATGGAAATCTTATGCGATTGAGTAAAGGTAAGTGGAAATAGTGAGAGAAAATTCTCCGAACTGTCTTATTCTATAGCTTGCTATATCTATACTCAACGTAAAAAGATTTCTTAACGAAAAAAAAAGAGGAGAATGCCATGGTAACAATATTTCGACTAGCGACTCTAGACCGGTTATGTATGCAGATAAGTATTTCCGTTGTTGTCGTTTATGTCTTTCTGACCGCCGTCGTCATAATGACAAAAGGACATTTTGTTGGACCCTTGAAAAAGAAAATCTGTGATTCTCTAATTTGGGTCAAAGGTTTGATTCAGTTCAAAATGCGCTTAGCCCAATATGGCTGGTGGAATGTAATGGCCTGTTTCTATGAATTACAATCTCTTTCTTCTGTAAGATCCAACAAAGGACTTTACTTTGTAAAGGTAGTTCTCTTTCATTTGAAACTTTTGGTTAGTTTCTGCGGATTCGTAGAAAGACTTTTGGCACTGTTTCTCGTGCTGAATATTGAGCTTTTTTTACAGCTCGGTATCCGCTTTCTGAGGGAGGTAGAACAGACGGCAAGAAAGATAGACTATTCCATCCAATCTATTTTTCATTACATCAAATCTATTTTGAGTCGATTTGGATAATAGATAAGAAAGAAAATATTAATATTATGGAAATCTTATGCGATTGAGTAAAGGTAAGTGGAAATAGTGAGAGAAAATTCTCCGAACTGTCTTATTCTATAGCTTGCTATATCTATACTCAACGTAAAAAGATTTCTTAACGAAAAAAAAAGAGGAGAATGCCATGGTAACAATATTTCGACTAGCGACTCTAGCCCGGTTATGTATGCAGATAAGCAATTCTGTTGTTGTGGCCGGACTCTTTTATGGATTTCTGACTGCAGGGACCATAGGGCCCTCATATCTCTTGCTTCTCCGAGCTCGGGTTATGGAAGAAGGAAGCGAGAAGGATGTATCCGCAACAACTGGTTTTCTGATGGGGCAGCTCATCATGTTCATATCGATCTATTATGCACCTCTCCATCTAGCATTGGGTAGACCTCATACAATAACTATCCTAAGTCTACTCTATCTTTTGGTTTATTTCTTTTGGCGCAATGACAAAGAATTTTTTGATTCGGTAGCGACCACTAGAAATGCAATGCGTAATTTATACACTCAATATGTATTCCTTACTAATATCATTTTTCCACTATTCAACCATTTCGTTTTGCCGAGTTCGACCTTACCCCGAGTAATCAGTATTTATATGTTTCGATGCAACAACAAGATGTTATTTTTAACAAGTAGTTTTGTTGGTTGGTTCATTGGTCACATTTTGTGCATGAAAGGTTTTGAGTTGATATTGTTCTGGATACGACAAAATCGTTCTATTAGATTGAATAGGTACCGTATGGCAGACTTTCGACATTCTCTGGAGCGAATCTTCACCATTCTATTATTTCTCTCCTGTGTCTACTATTTAGGCAGAATTCCGTCACTTAATAGGACCGAGGATAAAAAAAAGAAAAAAAAAAAAACCTTGGCAACGGTAGAAAGGGGCCAACGTGCGGACGAAACAGATATAGAAATAGACACAACTTCCAAACAGGGGCAAGAAAGATCCGCCGAGGCAGACCTTTCCCTTTTTTCGGAAGATTCGAACAACCTAGATGAAAAACTGAAAGAAAAGAAAGACTTCTTCCGTTCAGAAATGGCTCTTGTAACTTTTCTTTTCGACTATAACCGATGGAATCGACCATTGCGATATATAAAAACGGATGGATTTCAAAAGGCTCTAAGAACTGAAATGTCAGACTATTTTTTTTATACATGCCGAAGTGATGGAAAACAAAGAATCTCTTTTACATATCCACCAAGTTTGTCAACCTTTTTTGAAATGATAGAAAGAAAGGGGTTTTTGTACCTACCAGAAAAACTCCCCTCTGAGGAATTGGATAATCATTGGATTTATACCAATGAACAAAAAAGAGCTAGCCTGAGCAACGACCTTTTCCATCGAATTGACGCTCTAAAAAGGGGATCTCTTGATTTGGATGTACTCGAAAAAAGGACTCGATTATGTAATGATGAGACTGCACAAGAATGCTTGCCTAAAAGGTACGATTCTTTTTTGAATGGGCCCTTTCGCGGAACAACCTCCAAATTACCCCCAAGCGTTAAGAAGGAAAATGAGAAGGAAAAGGCAAATAAGAAGAAAAAGGAAAATAAGAAGGAAAATGAGAAGGAAAAGGCAAATAAGAAGGCAAATGAGAAGGAAAATGATTATTTAATTACCCCTGCGGGGGATTCTAACGAAAAAATGTGGATAAACAAGTTTCATGGTACCCTTTTCCACGATTACCAAGAATTTGAACAAAAACTAGATCCATTTGAGGCACAATCAGTATTTTCAGATCAAGGAAAAATGGATTCGGAAAATCAAGTGCAATATTTATTGGGTGCAAGTACAACTGAACCAAAAGACCAAACAATTCAAAAAACCATAAAAAAGGAACGACTTGACCTAAACGAAATTGTGAAAAAAGTTCCTCGATGGACATATCAATTGCTTGACGATTCGACGGAAATGAACCTGGCGGAAGAAGACCCAGACTGGTCTCAGATTATTTCAAGAACCTTCAAAAATATATTTATTTTTGATTGGAAGGATTATTATACGAAGCGGGGGGAGGCAGAGGAATATGATGAGAAGGATCAGGATACTACGGATATTTTAATACGTTATTCGAAACAATCGGATTTTAATCGAGATTTAATCAAAGGCTCCGTACGCGCTCAAAGACGTAAAACAGTTGCTTGGAAACTATTTCAAACAAATCTTCATTCCCCACTTTTTTTGGACAGAATAGACACAATTTTCTCCCCAATGCTGAAAATTCTGAATCCAATCTTTCTGAATCCAATCTTTAGGATCTTTAGGAATTGGATAGGAAAAGGCGCGGAAGTGCAAATTTGGGAGTACGAGGAAGACGAGGCACAAAAAGGAGAGGACAAGACGCAAGAAAGGGGGGGCGAAGCACAAGAAAGGGAGGACGGGCCAGAGGCCGAAGCTGAAAAAAGGGAGAACGCGGAGGAGGAGCGACTAGAAATAGCAGAACTATGGGATAGGACTCCGTATGCGCACGCAGTAAGGGGGTATTTATTACTAGCTCACTCAATTCTTAGAAAATATATTGTATTACCCTCATTGATTATAGCCAAAAACTTTAGCCTTTTTCTATTATTTCCATTTCAATTCCCCCAACAATTCCCCGAGTGGTACAAAGATTGGGACGAAGATTGGAAGGCGTGGGGCAGAGAAATTCATGTTAAATGTACTCACAATGGTGTTACAATATCCGAAACAGAATTTCCGCAAAATTGGTTAACAGACGGTATGCAGATAAGAATCCTCTTCCCTTTCCGTCTTCGGTACAGTTTTCAACTAGGACCCCATCAGAAACGGAAAGAGCCAATGCAAAAGAAAAGAAAAAAAGAAAAATCTTCTTTTTTAACAACCTGGGGAATGGAAACGGAAAGGCCTTTTGGTGCTACCCGAGAAGAACCTCATCCTCTTGAACCTATTTATAAAGAATTTGAAAAACGAATTAGAGAAGCGAAAAAAAAAAGTTTTCAATTGTTAACAAAAAAGGCAAAATGGATTCTAGATCCGTTTATCAAAATCAAACAACTTGAAAAAGGAAATCTAAATAACAAATTTGGAGTGGGGGAAGGGTATGAATTGAATGAAACTCAAAAAAATAAAAATTTTCTAATAAGGAATCAGATTTTTGATGAATCGTCTAGTCGAATTCCATCGATGGCTTGGACAAAATCTTCACTTACAGAACAAAAAATAAAGGATCTGTCTGATAGGACAAGTACAATTCGAAATCAAATTGAAAAAATAACAAACGACAAGAAAACCAAATTTTTAATACCCGATAGAAATATTAGTCCTAGCGAGGCGAGTTTTGCTAAGAAAAGAGTAGACTCCTCAAAAAACCTTTGGCAAATAGTAAAAAGAAGAAATATGAGATTAATAAGGAAAGGTCGCGTTTTTTTGGTATTGTTCATTGAAAGTCTTTTTTCTCAAATTCTCATTCATATTTCGAACCATATTGTCGAAATGTGTCTTGAATTACTTCAATTCAAAAAAAGAATTCTTGATACATACAGTTACTTTAAGCAAACAAATCACGAAGGAATTGATGAAAATCCAATGAATTGGATTTTGACTATAAAAAAGAAGTTCTCTAATATTGGTAATAAAAATTCAAAGACTTTTTGTGAGATAGTTTCCTTGTCACAAGCATATGTATTTTACAAATTATCACAACGACCTGGTATTTACAAATATCCCTTGAAATTTGTCCTTCAATATTCTCGAACATCTGTTTTTCTTAAAGAGAGAATAAAGAATTTTTTTGGAACACAAGGAATATTTCATTTCGAATCAAAGTATAAAGAACATGGAAATGCAGAACTGACTGAATGGAAAAACTGGTTAAGTAGCCACTATCAATATGATTTATCTCAGACTAGCTTGTCTAAATTTATGTCCCAAAAGTGGCGAAATCGGATCAATCAAAGTCGTAAGATTCAAAATCTAGATACACCAAGTTTGGATTCATATGAAAAAAACCAATTAATTATTTTTGAGAAACAAAAAAAAAAAAGAGCTTCATTATCGGTTAAAACAAAAACCGAGAAATTAAAAAAACATTACAAATACAATCTTTTATCACATAAATATATTAATTATGGAGAACGAAAGGATTTTTCTATTTATGGATTGCCATTACAAGGAAATGAAGGTCACGGGATTTCCTCGAAGTACATCACGTATAAACCTGATTTTTTTTCTATCCGGAGATATAGTAGAAAAAATTCGGATAGAAAATATTTGGATTGGCAAATCATCTGTTTTCTAAAGACGAGACATATTGAGACCTGGATCAATAAAAAAACGAAGATTGCGACTCATTATTCTCCAATAATTAATACAATTGATAAAAAAGATCTTTTTTATTATGCGATTCATAAACAAGTCAAGTCATCCCAAAACCAAAATGAATCCCAAAACAAACATGAATCCCAAAACCAAAATGAATCCCAAAACCAAAATGAATCCCAAAACCAAAATAAAATAAAAAACCATCCTTTTGACTGGATGGGAATGAATAAAGCAAGACTAACTCAAACTCAGCGCAGTAAGAAATCGATTTATGAAAAATATAGGATGAACCCGTGGATCATACCAATCAAATTACTTATTTTCGAGTTTAATAACAATCAAAACATCCATGAGAGTCGTGAAAAAAAAAATACCAAAGAAAAAAAAGAAGAAAAAGAAAAAAAGGATCTTGAATTAGAGAATCAAGAAGAAAAAAAATCGCCTGGCCAAGAAAATCCTAGATTAAATCGACCAACCCAAGGGAAGCCTAATCAACCAAACCAAGGGAAGACTAATCAACCAAATCAACAACAAGATGTTAAACAAGAGTCTGGCGCATCAGACATTGAAAAAGAGAAACAGAAGAAAAAGCAAGGGAAGAAGAAGTGGAAACCACTAACCGACCTAGACATCTTCCTGAAAAAGAATAGTTACGTGGGTTTTCAGTTGACATGGACCAATCGTTTTGAGGAAAATGTAATCACTGTTATCAATATCTCTAGTTTCCTGCTTAGGATGAGAGATCCAAGGGAACTGGCTATATCCTTTTTTCGAAGAAAAGAAATGCCTCTGTTGATTCTAAAGTATCAGAAACCTAAACTGACTCTGGAAAGTGAATCTGAACTGACTCTGGAAAGTGAATCTGAACTGACTCTGGAAAGTGAACCTGAACTGACTCTGGAAAGTGAACTTAAACCTACTCTGGAAAGTGAACTTAAACCTACTCTGGAAAGTGAACTTAAACCTACTCTGGAAAGTGAACTTAAACCTACTCTGGAAAGTGAACTTAAACCTACTCTGGAAAGTGAACTTAAACCTACTCTGGAAAGTGAACTTAAACCTACTCTGGAAAGTGAACTTAAGCTTACTCTGGAAAGTGAACCTGCACCTCCAATTCTATTTCCTAAAGCACTAAACAGTGGAGAAATACTAATCAAACTAGTTCGTATACCTAGAAAATGGGATGGTCCATTAATTATGTATCAAACCATAGCTATTTCACTGATCTATAAGAATAAACACCCAATTACTATTAATAGAAAAACGAATCGAAAATGCCAAGAAAAACAAACTGTTGATAGGAATGATTTTTCTGAATTCATTACAAAAACAAAACAGGAAAAGATGGTTGGTAATATAGATGCAAATCGTTCTGATTTGCTTGTTCCTGAAAACATTTCATCTCCTAGACGTCGTAGAGAATTGCGAATTCTAATTTGTTTGAATTCCGGGAAGGGAAATCCAGATGTTGTGGGTAAAAAGAAAGTATTTTGCAACGAGAACAACGTAAGGAACTGTAGTCCACTTTTAACTAATAGTAAGCATCTTGATATAGATACAACTCAATTCATTAAATTGAAAGTTTTTCTTTGGCCAAATTACCGATTAGAAGATTTAGCTTGTATGAATCGCTATTGGTTTGATACTAGTAATGGTAGCCGTTTCAGTATGTTAAGGATCCAGATGTATCCACGCTTGAGAATTGGTTGATGATATACTTATCATAAGATATCTTTCTAACAGGTCAAAATAGAAACTCGAGGTATTCCTTGTATGCTATCACAACTTACCCTCTCTTTTTGTGCCTTTAGTGGGCCTAGTAATTCCAGCAATTGCAAAGCCCAAAATGATTTGGGGAGCTGAAAATGGCGGCTTAGCAAAAAAAATGCCTGACTTAGAGGATACCTATCCTCTAGTCAGACAACGGCGATTGGGTTACGGGAAACCCTTGGTTCGGATTGCGATCTTTTCTATTCTAATTCTATTCTATAGGACTAAATAAATATATTTTAGAACAAAAATCATAGAAATTCGATGGGTCACTTGAATTCTAAGATACAAGGCTTTTTGAAAACAGTAGTTCTCGCAATTGCAGTGCCTTTTTGCATCTGGACCGGGAAGAAACTCCGTAGCTATTACCTTGACCCAAAATCAAGGCCTAGCTACAGCGAGATAAAGGGATCGACAGACACCAAAGAGATAGGTGGAATGGGCACCTCAAACGAAATTGGGGGCGTCGAGGATAATTCCCTACTCGAAAGAGTAGACCTGAATAACCGGATCCTCCATTTGGATCCGCCGACTTCTAGTGCGATTCGTGATTGGGAATCCACAAAGACCCTAATTCTCGCAAAAAAACTAATGATCTGTACAACTATGGAAGAAGTCAAGAGTCTACAGATCAGTTACACAGAAAAAGAACTGTTCGGGGATACCAAATCCGAACTAAAGCCCCTTTTTTTGAAGATAAAAGAAGGGGAGCTTTTCTGTCAAACAGAATATGCAGAAATAGACCGATTGGTCGGAAAAATCAACGCATTAGAAGAAAATAATGCTATAATCCGAGAAATCGAAGAAAGGCAAATACGGGAAATGGGAGATGAAGCAACCATGTATATGCTTCCATTGTGGCAGATTGGATCGAGTTTCTTTCCAAATCCCGCCCGTACTAGCCTTCCAGCAGATCCAGATACTTTGATTCCAGTGATAGAATGGGAATTAGGAAAAGCGATCATCATTCACAGCCAACTAACCATGTCTGTTGATGGTCGTCAGTGCGGTCAGTGCCAGACCCGTTACGATAAAAGGAAATTGGAAGGGGCTTCCCAATCGGAACTTGACGCCATATCTTTGAGGATAAGCGATTCTGAGGATTTCCGTATCAAGGAATGGGAGCGGTTAAGACCTGTATTCGCAAGACTGGATTTCTTAGAAAAGAACTGTCCTATAGTCAGAGAGTTCAAACAAACTCAAATCCGGGACCTAGGGCCTAAGGCTACGGAACACATGCTTTCAGGGTATCAGATCTACGGGGATAGGTGCTATCCAAATAGGTGCTTGCTATCAAAATGAGATAGCTATCACTCGTACTAGCGGTCCGGTTACTTCCGATTCCTAAACTCTTGGGATTCGGGATTAATCGTCCTTTCTTGAAAGGTGCAGAGCACAAACAAGAATTTGAATTCTTGTTTGTGTGTTGCTCTTTTTGTGCCTTTCAGTGGGCCTTTAGTGAGCCTAGTAGTTCCGGCAAATGGCTTCTGTATCTCTTCATCTTCAAAAGAACACTTTCGATCCGATGGAAGCAAAATTCGGGTACAAGATACAGCGTCCTCCAAACACATACATAAGATCTCTTCTTACGCTAGATTTATGCTTGACAAGTTTCTTTTGATACTGTACTATAATACTCAGTCTTACGAATCGAACGTAAGACTAATTGCTTGCCGCAATTTCTGTTACACCTTTTTTGGCAAAAAATGTATCTTCAACCATTTTCGCAATCTACTCTCTCTAGGGGGACTACGTGGGAAATCAAAATTGGTATTGGATACAAGTCGTTGTGATTCTTTGCACTTGGGTAAGATTTCGCCTTTGGGGCTTATTCTCCTCTCCAATACCATCCGACAGTCCTACTTCCAGTGGGACTAGTGTATTCTTGGAGGAAAACGACGAACCCCATGAAAATGCCCTCCTCGAGGGGGTCAAAGAGACTAACCAGATCGAATATCAGGAGTGGAAATCGATCGACTCGCGGATTGCCGAAATCGACGATCTCATCGCGCGCAGCGAGGAGGTAAGTCGTCTCATCGAGGCGAGATTCGATGTCATGCGAAGTTTCGGGGTCGGCCAACCAGAGATCGAAAATCACCCTGATTATGAGGCGCTCGAACGAGAGCATCAGTTCCGCGAAACCGCGACGGCGGAGATTGATAGGTTACTCCTCATATTATCCATAAATATCCTCAAATCAGACTGAGACATATGGAAAACCGAGCATCATCCTCCCATTTGGAGGATGATGCTCGGTTTCCCTCTTGTCCTCGGACGAACTCCTCGATGTGGAACCGTGAGCTTGAGAGTCAATTGGAATGATCGGTAATTTGGTATTGATCGATTATCTATATCATCTAAAAATGTCTAATAACATCTACCAACCCCCAATGGATTTCAATTCTACGCGTAATCGGTGCCTGAGGGATAATGAAAAAATTCTCTACTAGAAACATTTTTCGATTGAGGAAACGGAATTCGAACGATCTAGTAATTCAATCGAATAATTAAGTCATTATTGGTTTGATTTGGTAGTTGCAACTTGCCTATCGCTAGATTTCCGATTGACAAGTTTATTTTTATATGATACTCTAATACTGGGGATGGTGAATCGAAACGAAACTCAGAATAACGGATAGCCAGACCGTCATTTCTATTCCACCTTTTTTTGATTGAGAAACCAATGTTGAAGGAGCCTATCCTATGACAACCCCTAAACCGAAATACCCCTACCCGTGGTTCGGGTATTTGATACAAGTCGTTGTGATGAGCGTCGCTCTGCCGCTTTGCGCTTGGGGAGGATTTCGCCTTTGGGGCTTATTCTCCTCCCCAAAACCAAGCGACAGCCCGACTTCCAGTGCAACTAGACTATTCGTGGAGGACAAGACCGATGAACCCGAATCTACTGAGAATGCCCTCCTAGAGGGGGTAGAAGAGACTAACCGGATCGAGGATGAGGATCCTGAGACTTCCATCCAAGTGAGGGAATGGGAATCGGCAAAAGCACTTATCATCGCAAAAAACTGCTCATCTGTGCTAGTTGTAAGCGAAGCGGTAGTTTCGAGACCACTTACGAGCGAATGAGATTGGGAGGGGCCCCCCAATCGCTACTGGCCCCCGTGTCTTTGAAGATAAAGAAGGAAGAGGTTTTCCGTGACACCAAGTTTGATGCAATCGCCCGCTTATTCAAAAAAATAGTTACCTTAGAAAAGACCGATCCTCGAATCAAAGAAATCAAAGAAAGACAAATACTGGAACTAGGTGATGCTGCGAATAGGCATAGGCTTCCGGTGTGGCAGATCGAAGCGAGTTGCTCTCAAAATCCCAGAAATAATGCTATCACTCGTACTACCGCTCCTGTTACTTCAAATTCAGAAACTCTTCGAATTGGGGATTCATCGGCCACTCTTGAAAAGTGCAGAGCAATACACAAACAAGAATTCAAATTATTGTTTGTGTATTGCTCTTTTTGTGCCTTTCTCTTTTTATGCCTTTAAGTGGGCCTTTAGTGAGCCTAGTAATTCCGGCAATTGCAAAGCCAAAAATGATTTCGATCCGATGGAAGCAAATCCCATCGAGTTCTTTCAAGACCTAGACCTGCACTTGATCACAATAGCTCGAAATTAGGGTACAAGATACAGCTTCCTCCGAACACATACATAAGATCTCTTGTGGAACCGTGAGCTTGAGAGTCAATTGGAATGATAGGCAATTTGGTATTGCCCCGTTATCTATTAAAAAAGATCTACTCACATATACCAACTCCCCAATGGATTTCAATTCTACGTGTAATCGGCGGTCCACTCGAGGGATAATGAAAAAACTCTCTACTAGAAACATTTTTCGATTGAGGAAACGGAATTCGAACGATCGAGTAATTCGAGTAATTAAGTCATTATTGGTTTGATTTGGTAGTTGCAACTTGCCTATCGCTAGATTTACGCTTGACAAGTCTCTATTGATAGTGTACTATAATACTCAGGATGACGAATCGAAACTCAGAATAACGGATAGCCAGAGCACTGACCCCGAAGCAGATTTGGAACTTATTACCTTTCTTATTTTAGTAAAATGGTTAAGGACCCGTATGACACCGCAACCTAAGAAACCGTGGTTCGCCTATTTGATACGCGTCGTTGTGATTAGCCTGGCTCTGCCTCTTTGCACTTGGGGAGGATTTCGCCTTTGGGGCTTCTTCTCCTCTCAACAACCTACCGACCGACAGTCCTACTTCCAGTGGGACTCATGTATTCTTGGAGGAAAAGACAAAGACCGATGACCCCGATGAGAATGCACTCCTTGAGGGGGTCGAAGACAATAACCGGATCGAATATCCGGATTCTATTCGCATGAAAATTCTGGAGTGCGAATCGATCGAATCGACGATTGCCGAAATCGAATATCTCATCAAGCGCAGCGATGAGGGAAGTCGTCTCATCGAGGCGAGATTCGATGTCATGCGGAGCCTCGGAGTGGAAATAGAAAACCACCCTGACTATCCGGAGGTAGAACGAGAACGTAAGTTCCGGGAAACCGCGGCGTCAGAGATTGATATGCGACTCCTCGAGCTTATGCTCCTTGAGGATAGATATCCTCAAATTCAAATGAGACATACGGAAAACCGAGCATCATCCTCCCATTTGGAGGAATCGGTTTCCCTCTTATCCCCGGACGAGATTGCCTACTTGAAAAGGCTTCATACAAGATCAATAACAAAAGCACGCGCTACGACTGCGAAGCGTGCGAAGCATACACGTCGTATTAATAGTAGGTTACGGGCAAGCTCCTCAAGAGCTCCGAGGACTCCTGCTAGTAGTACGACTACTCCTGACAGTGCGGTGCGTGCGTCCAATTCCGGAAATCTGCGGATTTCTTCTGGAAACGAAGACGCGGGCCACGAGTCATTTTTGATGGACGGGCTAAGGCCACTGTAAATCGGTCCACTTTTTCTGGCACTGAATTATCTACTTATAATAGATAATAGATATACTTATCATAAGAGATCTTTCTAACAGGTAAAAATGGAAACTCGAGGTATTCCTTCTATGACAACTTTCAACTTACCCTCTCTTTTTGTGCCTTTAGTGGGCCTAGTAGTTCCAGCAATTGCAATGGCGTCTTTATCTCTTCATCTTCAAAAGAACAAGATTCTCTCGATCCGATGGAAGCAAATCCCATCGAGGTCTTGAAAGACCTGCACTTGATCACAATAGCCATTTTTGAAATTAGGGTACAAGATACAGCTTCCTCCGAACACATACATAAGATCTCTTTCTTATGTATGTGGAACCGTGAGCTGTGGATCAATGCATTCAGTGCATTTTCAGTAGAGCTAGTTTCCATTTCAAATCGATCCGCGGATGTCTGAAACCGAAACACAAGGATCTCTATTTATGAAAATTTACATAGTGAAATCCGATGAAGCAGATTCTTTTTTTGATCTTATCTAATCAATTGGATGACTGATTCCTCAAGGTTCCCATAATAGAATAATGGGGCTATGAGAGTTACTTTAGATAGAGTTGTGGAATATGTTACAAGATACAGTTTCCTCCGAACACATACATAAGAGCTTTTCTCTTTCTTATGTATGTGGAACCGTGATCTGTGGATATGGGTTTCGCGGTTTTGTGGGTGGAGAATTATACGTTACTATGCATAGACGAATCCAATTTCAAATTGGATTGATTATTAATTAAATCAACATTAGTGTGTATTGTATCCCAAATGAAAATGAATGTCATTATTTTTATTGATTGGTCAAATCGATATCTGTAATCTGTAGAAACTTAAAATAAAATAAGGAGGGGAGGGAGAAGGACTCTTTTTATGGTAAAAAGTACATTCATTTCAGTTATTTCGCAAGAAGAAAACAAGGGGTCTGTTGAATTTCAAGTATTCAGTTTCACCAATAAACTAAAGAAAGTAACTTCACATTTGAAATTACACAAAAAAGATTATTTATCTCAGAGAGGTCTACAGAAAACTCTGGGAAAACGTCAACGGTTGCTAACGTATTTGTCAAATAAAAATAGAGTACGTTATAAAGAATTAATAGATCAGTTGGATATTCGGGAGTTAAAAACTCGTTAAGTTAAGTGATAAGTTAATTGGAAGAGCCCTTGTAGCATTATTTGATTTTTCAGAGCTCGAATTTTGATGAACTCTATTTCGTTTTCAGCAATTCATAGAATACTGATCCTGAATCGGGGAAAACGCATATGAATGTACCGACTACAAAAAAAGACCTCATGATAGTCAATATGGGTCCTCACCACCCATCAATGCATGGCGTTCTTCGCCTCATCATTACTCTCGACGGTGAAAATGTTATTTACTGTGAACCTATATTGGGTTATTTACACAGAGGGATGGAAAAAATTGCGGAAAACCGAACAATTATACAATATCTACCTTATGTAACACGTTGGGATTATTTAGCGACTATGTTTACAGAGGCAATAACAGTAAACGCCCCAGAACGTTTGGGAAATATTCAAGTACCTAAAAGAGCTAGCTATATCAGAGTCATTATGTTGGAATTGAGTCGGATAGCTTCTCATCTGTTATGGCTCGGCCCTTTTATGGCAGATATTGGTGGGCAGACGCCTTTCTTCTATATTTTCAGAGAGAGAGAATTGATATATGATCTATTCGAAGCTGCCACAGGTATGCGACTGATGCATAATTTTTTTCGTATCGGAGGAATCGCTGCTGATTTACCTCATGGTTGGGTAGATAAATGTTTGGATTTCTGTGAGTATTTTTTAACAGGAATTGCTGAATATCAAAAGCTTATTACGCGGAATCCTATTTTTTTGGGCCGAGTTGAAGGAGTGGGCATTGTTAGTGGGGAGGAAGCCATAAATTGGGGTTTATCTGGGCCAATGCTACGGGCTTCCGGACTCCAATGGGATCTTCGTAAAATTGATCATTATGAGTGTTATGATGAATTTGATTGGGAAGTACAATGGCAAAAAGAGGGGGATTCATTAGCCCGTTATTTCGTCCGAATCAGTGAAATGATGGAATCCATAAAAATGATTCAACAAGCTCTAGAAGGACTTCCTGGGGGGCCCTATGAGAATTTAGAAGTCCGGCGCTTTGGCAGAGAAAGGGATTCAGAGTGGAATGATTTTGAATATCGATTCATTAGTAAAAAACCATCTCCGGCTTTTGAATTGTTGAAACAAGAGCTTTATATGAGAGTGGAGGCTCCAAAGGGAGAATTGGGAATTTTTCTGATAGGGGATCAGAGTCTTTTTCCCTGGAGATGGAAAATTCGTCCACCGGGTTTTCTCAATTTGCAAATTCTTCCTCAGCTAGTTAAAAGAATGAAATTGGCGGATATTATGACGATACTAGGGAGTATAGATATCATTATGGGAGAAGTTGATCGTTGAAATGATAATTGATACAACGGAAGTACGGGCTATTAATTCTTTTTCTCGATTGGAATCCTTAAAAGAGGTGTATGGACTCACACGCTTGCTTGTACCTATTTTTATTCCTCTATTTGGAATCACAATAGGGATATTCATAATTGTGTGGTTAGAAAGAAAAATATCTGCAGGAGTACAACAACGTATAGGACCTGAATACGCAGGTCCTTTTGGAATTCTGCAAGCTCTAGCCGATGGGACAAAACTCCTTTTTAAAGAGGATCTTCTACCATCTAGAGGAGATATTCGTTTATTTAGTCTCGGACCGTCCATAGCAGTTATATCCATTTTACTAAGTTATTCAGTAATTCCTTTTAGCTACCGGCTTGTTCTAGCGGATCTCAGTATAGGTGTTTTTTTATGGATTGCTGTTTCAAGTATTGCTCCTTTTGGACTTCTTATGTCAGGATATGGTTCGAATAATAAATATTCCTTTTTAGGTGGTCTACGAGCTGCTGCTCAATCGATTAGTTATGAAATACCATTAACTCCATGTGTTTTATCCATATCTCTACGTGCGATTCGTTTGGACATGAGCTGTTACCTATTTCTTTGATTTCTAGGAAAGAAAGGAGTGAAATGGATTGAGTAGATATCTTCATTTTTTGATTCATCATTCCGGATAATGAATTCAATCAGATAAGTTCTATGAGTGAAACAAAACAGCTTATAAATTTGCAGTAAAAAGATGAAGTCTCATTCCCTATGTGCGAGAGTTAAGCATCCATAAGCATAATAAATTACCCCAAGATTAGTTGATTAGCAATCAGGGTTTGACGCGGTTAGAAAAGAGCAACTATATGGAGTTTTCACTATTGTCTGTCATAACGGGGTTTGGGCAAAAATGAGTGGGCGGTTAGGAATACTAAGGTACATAATGGATTCGTAATGGAGATAATCTAAGTTACCTAAATAGGTCTCTCCGCATAAAAGGAATTGGGGTGGGGGCTTTAAGTTAGTAGAAACGATCAAGCAGTACTTCCCCAGGATCCCGATCCTGAGTATGCTCCTACCCATTGGTTAAAGAAATGGCTATCAGAAACGAAGTAACCTTTTTTTAGAGCTTCCTTGTCTTTTTCTATGAAATGTGAAAGAAGAACCGGAACGAAAGAAATATGCAATAGAAAAGAAAAATACGAAATATTTGATCTATATTCATACAGAGAGAATTATTATCATGATTCCTGAACTAATGTAATGCCTAATCTTTTTTCGTAATCGAAAAAAGGTCGAAATTGATACAATGAGTATTTTCTTTTTATTGAAGGATTAAGGTATTACTGAACTAAGCGAAATTACATTTTTTGAAATTCGAAATATACATTAGAAATAGAAAGGGTGAGATCAATTCAGAAGCACCTTTTTGTTATTATAGCCGACAGAATTGGATTGGTATAATGTGGGACTCTTCGATCCATCTTTACTCTACCTACTCAACTACTATATTGAGAGAATAACGAGCCCGTCCTTAGATTTTTTTATGACGACCACCGAGGAGCCGTATGAGGTGAAAGTCTCATGTACGGTTCTGCAATAGCGATGGCAGCAGTGATGTTATCACCGACTATGATTATCTAACAGTTCAAGTACAGTTGAAATAGTTGAGGCACAGTCCAAATATGGTTTTTGGGGTTGGAATCTGTGGCGTCAACCTATAGGATTTACGGTTTTTCTAATTTCTTCCCTAGCCGAATGTGAAAGATTACCCTTTGATTTACCAGAAGCGGAGGAAGAATTAGTAGCAGGTTATCAAACCGAATATTCGGGTATCAAATTTGGTTTATTTTACGTTGCTTCCTATCTAAATCTACTAGTCTCTTCATTATTTGTAACAGTTCTTTACTTGGGCGGTTGGAATCCCTCTATTCCGTTCATATTCATTCCTCATTTTTTCCGAATAAATGAACTGAGTGGAGTCTTTGGAACAACAATTGGTATTTTCATTACATTAGCAAAAGCTTATTTGTTCCTGTTCATTTCTATCACAACAAGATGGACTTTGCCTAGGATGAGAATGGACCAATTATTAAATCTTGGGTGGAAATTTCTTTTACCTATTTCCCTCGGGAATCTATTATTGACAACTTCTTCCCAACTCCTTTCGCTGTAAAGACATAAGACATTCATTGTATTTTTGATTCATAAGTTTTCTTAAACAAGAGAAAGAAAATGTCAATTATTCATAGAGATTTACGATATGCTTCCTATGATAACTGGGTTCATGAATTATGGTCACCAAGCCGTAAGAGCTGCAAGGTATATCGGCCAAAGTTTCATAATTACCTTATCTCATACGAGTCGTTTACCTGTAACTATTCAATATCCCTATCAAAAATGGATTCCATCAGAGCGTTTCCGCGGTCGAATCCACTTTGAATTTGATAAATGCATTGCTTGTGAAGTATGTGTTCGTGTATGTCCTATAGATCTACCCACTGTTGATTGGAGATTGGAACCCGAAATTCGAAAGAAACGATTACTTAATTATAGTATTGATTTCGGAATATGTATATTTTGTGGTAATTGTGTCGAGTATTGTCCAACAAATTGTTTATCAATGACTGAGGAATATGAACTTTCTACTTATAATCGTCACGAATTGAATTATAATCAAATTGCCTTGGGTCGGTTACCAATGTCAGTAATTGGAGATTCCTTAATTCGAACTATTATGACTTCGACTCAAATCAAATAAAAAATGGGTAAACCGCTTGATTCAATTACCAATTACTCCAATTTCCGATTACTATTACTAAATACTAAAGGAGCAAATCTTCCATTCTGCTCGGCGAATAAGTAAAAGTCCTAGCTATTGATGTCAGATTCATTGCTCAGAATCATGTCTTGCAAAAATACATTATCCGTGATTTTTTCGAAATCTACATCTCTCTAAATTAAGAATATTTATTATATATCTAGAGAATTTCTATATCAACCCCCAATCTAGGATTGGATTCCATTCAGAGCATATCCTAAAAAGAGTCGGGTAACCTATTTTTTCCCGGTCTGGTCAAAAAGATCATGAACCATTTAAGCTTATTTCTCTATTATTTGCCATATAATGGATTTCACCGGACCAATACATGATTTTCTTTTAGTATTTTTGGGATCGGTTCTTCTATTAGGAGGTCTGGGAGTGGTATTACTTACCAATCCCATTTTTTCTGCCTTTTCCTTGGGGTTGGTTCTGGTTTGTATATCCCTATTCCATATTCCATCGAATTCCCATTTTGTAGCTGCTGCACAGCTCCTTATTTACGTGGGGGCCATAAATGTGTTAATCGTATTCGCTGTGATGTTCATGAATGATTCAGAATATTACAAGGATTTCGGTCTTTGGACCGTTGGAGAAGGAGTCACTTCCCTGGTTTGTACAAGTCTTTTTGTTTCACTAATTACTACTGTCCCAGATACTTCATGGTACGGTATTATTTGGACTACAAGATCAAACCAGATTTTAGAGCAGGATTTTGTAAATAATGGTCAACAAATTGGGACTCATTTATCAACAGATTTTTTTCTTCCCTTTGAACTCATTTCTATAATTCTTTTAGTTGCCTTAATAGGTGCAATTGTTATGGCACGTCAGTAATAAAAAGAAGGAGTTCGAATGAAAGAATTCTGTCCTCTCAAAAGACTTCCTTCTTATCACACCCATTTTCCTTCACTTCAATTCCATTTTTCTATTTTTCATGTATAAAATAGAAATGGTTTTAGTTCACTCTATTCTAGTACTAATACCTTCCTTTGTTCTGCACTTGTGAGATTCTAGTCAATAAAATGGATTAAGGTGGAGTTTTTGTTCCTATTGAAAGCAAATAAATCCAGATTGATAAGGGGTTGGTCAATGATGCTTGAACATGAGCTTGTTTTGAGTGCCTATTTATTTTCTATCGGTATTTATGGCTTGATCACAAGTCGAAATATGGTCAGAGCACTTATGTGTCTTGAGCTTATACTGAATGCGGTTAATTTGAATTTCGTAACATTTTCTGATTTCTTTGATAGTCGCCAATTAAAAGGAGACATTTTCGCGATTTTTGTGATAGCTATTGCAGGCGCTGAAGCCGCTATTGGACCTGCTATTGTTTCGTCAATTCATCGTAACAGAAAATCCACTCGTATCAATCAATCGAACTTGCTGAGTAAATAGCGGTAATCATCTAAATACTGAATAGAATATTCACCAATTCAAATTGGTATGTACGATAGAAACAAACATAGGCCCATGTTTGCTAAAACGTAATAAATTAAAGTATCTTGGACCGCTATCATGAGCAGATCCAGAAGTAGATTGATTCGAAATCAATTCTGGTAAACCCTCGATTCGTCTGGTGTCTACCATATATGATTCCTTTATGATTTTACTAGATCGAAAATTTATGACGTTCAAAAAGTGGATAGATACCATGTCACATTCAGTAAAGATTTATGATACATGTATAGGGTGTACTCAATGTGTGCGAGCCTGCCCCACAGATGTATTAGAAATGATACCTTGGGACGGATGTAAAGCTAAGCAAATAGCTTCTGCCCCAAGAACGGAAGACTGTGTAGGTTGTAAGAGGTGTGAATCCGCTTGTCCAACTGATTTCTTGAGTGTTCGGGTTTATTTATGGCATGAGACAACGCGAAGCATGGGGCTAGCTTATTGATACGTTCTAGAAAACTCTACTTGAACCCATTTTTTTCTCTTTACCGACAAAAACCCGTACTCGATCAAATTATTTCGAGCACGGGTTTTTTGGTCAATCAAAGTGTATCTTGTCTTTACCACGAATTCTTTTCCTTGGTTAACAATAATTGTGATTTTGCCGATATCCGCGGGTTCTTCCATTTTCTTTTTTCCTCATAGGGGAAATAAGATGATTCGGTGGTATACTCTATCTATATGCACAATAGACCTACTTCTAACGACCTATGCATTCTGTTATCATTTCCAATTTGACGATCCCTTAATCCAATTAGAACAGGATTTTAGATGGATCCATTTTTTGGATTTTCACTGGAGACTCGGAATCGATGGACTTTCCATCGGACCCGTTTTACTGACGGGATTCATCACTACTTTAGCGACTTTAGCGGCTCGGCCAGTGACTCGGGATTCACGATTGTTCCATTTCCTGATGTTAGCAATGTACAGCGGCCAAATAGGATCATTTTCTTCTCGAGATCTTTTACTTTTTTTTATCATGTGGGAGTTCGAATTAATTCCTGTTTACCTACTTCTATCCATGTGGGGAGGGAAGAAACGTTTGTACTCAGCTACAAAGTTTCTTTTGTACACTGCGGGGGGTTCTGTTTTTCTATTAATGGGAGTTCTGGGCATGGGTTTCTATGGTTCCAACGAAGCAACCTTACATTTTGAAACCTCAGCGAATCAATCGTATCCGGTGGCATTGGAAATACTATTCTATTTTGGATTTCTTATTACTTATGCTGTCAAATCACCGATTATACCCTTACATACATGGTTACCAGATACCCATGGGGAGGCACATTACAGTACATGTATGCTTCTAGCCGGAATCTTATTAAAAATGGGAGCGTATGGATTGGTTCGGATCAATATGGAATTCTTACCCCACGCTCATTCTATATTTTCTCCCTGGTTGATGATAATAGGTACAGTTCAAATAATCTATGCAGCTTCAACATCTCCTGGCCAACGCAATTTAAAAAAGAGAATAGCCTATTCTTCTGTATCTCATATGGGTTTTACAATTATAGGAATTGGTTCGATAACCGATACAGGACTAAATGGAGCCATTTTACAAATCATTTCTCACGGATTTATTGGTGGTGCGCTTTTTTTCTTGGCAGGAACGAGTTACGATAGAATACGTCTTGTTTATCTCGACGAAATGGGAGGAATAGCTATCCCAATGCCTAAAATATTTACAATGTTCAGTAGCTTCTCGATGGCTTCTCTTGCATTGCCGGGAATGAGTGGTTTTGTTGCCGAATTGGTAGTCTTTTTTGGAGTAATTACCAGTCCAAAATCTCTTTTAATGCCAAAAATACTCATTACTTTTGTAATGGCAATTGGAATGATAGTAACTCCTATTTATTCATTATCTATGTCACGCCAGATGTTCTATGGATACAAGCAATTTCCCGCCCCAAACTCTTCTTTTTTGGATTCTGGACCACGAGAACTTTTTGTTTCGATCTGTATCTTTCTACCCGTAATAGGGATTGGTATTTATCCGGATTTCCTTCTCTCACTATCCGTTGACAAGGTAGAAGCTATCCTATCGAATTACTTTTATAGATAAGATAGTTTTCATGAATAAGATAGAAAATAATGCTATGATTTCAAAAACCATTCGCTGGACAATGAAAAAAAAGAAGTCTTCTTTTTCCTTATCTTAAGGAAAAAGAAAATGAAGTCCATTCGAATCAGATACGTTTGGAGTTTTTGAGAACCATTTGCATCCAGTAGTGATTCAAATGGTTCTCAAAAACTCACACAAACTTCAGACTATGTTCCTCTAGATTGGGTCGCTTCTTCAATTTGATGTTAATGTGAATGAGCCATAACTATGTAATCCTATTCCTAATAGATTGACCCCAAAATAACATATCCAAATTATAAGAAATCCAAGAGAAGCCACAATTGCGGAATTCGTGCCTTGAACATTTTGATTTGTTCTCATATGTAAATAAATTGCAAATAGGGTCCAAGTAATAAATGCCCAAGTTTCCTTGGGATCCCAATTCCAATATGACCCCCATGCCTCATTAGCCCATACCGCGCCCGAAAGAATACCTATGGTTAAAAAGAGAAACCCTAGACTAATGACACGATAACTCCAACGATCCAATTGCTGAATCAACTGATACATGTGATAATTTCTAAATGAAAGAAAAAAAGTGTTTCGTAAAACACTGCCTCTTTCATTTGCGTATTGGATCTCATCAAAAACAAATGACCCTGTTAATAAATGATTTCTTTTGCCAAAAATATCTATGCGTGTTCGAAATGTAATGACTAGAAGCGCTACTGAGAATAACGAGCCGCATAAAAGAGCTGCATAGCTCAATACCATCATACTTACGTGCATCATTAACCACTGAGATTGGAGAGCAGGTACTAATATTGTGGATTGATGCATTTCTGATAAAAGACCAGAAGTAACAAAGCCTTGAGTCAAAATAGTACTTGGCGCGGTTATTGCGCTTAAATGGGTTTTTTGATTCCTAAAATGTGGAACCATATGAATAATGGAAAAACCCCACGAAAGAAACATTACTGATTCATATAAATCACTTAAGGGGAAATGTCCCGAAGAAATCCAACGAGTAACTAACAATCCTGTTATACAGAAAAAGGTAGCTATCATGCCTTTTTCTGACGAATTAGAGAGTCCTAGCGTTTCGTAGACTAATAATAAGGTTAGTAAATAAATACTAATTACAATTGAAACGATCGAAAAAGAAATGTGAGTGAATATATGTTGTAAAGTCGAGAATATCATAAAAAAATCCTAAAATAAAAAAGAAAAGAGGGATCCTTCAAGACTGGAATGGAAATAAGGAATTCCATTCATTATTCATTATAATGATTTATTGTATCTCTTTTCGAAGATGCCGCCACTCGGACTCGAACCGAGATGCTCTAGCACTGCTTCCTAAGAGCAGCGTGTCTACCGATTTCACCATAGCGGCTTACTCGAAAACATAATAGCCCATCCATATTCAATCGTCGAGATTCTAAGGAGTCAATTCAATCAAATCTTTTTTAGGGAATCTCACAATCAATGAAAAAACACTCGTTTAAATTACTAATTGAACATTCAACAATCATTAGTATTGTGGGATCATTAGTATTGTGGGATCGTAGGGTGTTAGGTTTCACTTTCACAAAGAGCTTTCCATTGGTTTCACTTCGCCTGGCATGGAAATGCAGCAGTTGGAACTAGATAGTTCTGTCCTCTATCCAGGCATAGAACTAAAAGGTTTCAATCTTTCTCGGAATTTTAGCGTACTTCAAAAAAAGATTCTATATTTCTAAAGAAAAGAAAGCTCTCAAGATCTATATTCTATATATAGATATAGATCTTGATGGATTCCACAGCCCAAACATAGGACCCTTATTTTGACTACATATTAGGAATACATAATCCACAAAAATCCTTCCTAAAGGAAAAAGAAGACTTTTCTTTTCGTTAGTGTATTATGAAAAGTGAATCGATGAGGAAAATGACAACCCCCATCTCACAAATTAGAAAAACCTACTAAAAAGAAAGCGAAAACTTTGTATCTTGTCCTTCACTACTTCGTCAAAAAATGGAGAATACAGTAAGCAGAGGACTTCTTCTTCTGCATACCGCAATAACCAGTCCCGTCTCGTATTGATCCGTTGAAAAGAAAAATATGAGTGAATGGGAATCCTTCATTTTAGACATAACAATTCAGGGAGTCATATTGATTCAGATTCTTCCAAGACTTGGTTCTTTTTTTTTGTCGTACAAAAAACTTTTTGAATTCCCGGTAGAAAGAGATTTCGCTAATGAAAATGCTTTTCTCGCTGCCCAATACCCCTTTTTTTTCCAAATATTTTTACGAATACGCTTTTTTGACAGAGAAGTACGTTTCTTTGGAACCGCCATTCAAAAATGAGGAGGTTGCTCATTGTTTAGAGTTGGATGTGAAAGACATGTATTGTTCGGATTATTCTTTTTATTTTATTCTATTTATTCTCTAGATGATACTTCCTTGATAACATACTAATGGAGATATGCGTGCCTCGCATCGAATATTCCTAGGTAAAAAATGGGATAGGTTCTTTTTTATTTTAGGGGAACCTTTTTTACAAGATACAATATCCGAAGAAAGAAGAATTCCTACTGATTGGTACCTTTCTATCCGAACCCTCATTCGAATCTATATCGTAAGAAAGGTTTTCGAATTCCCCCTAAATACATTAGTTCCACTATAGTATAGCTCGTCCGGGGTCGCCGGGGAGCTCTCGTCCTGCCCCGCAGCGCTGGATTCTCCTTCGCCTGGCGCAGTGAGCCGGTTTCTTGAACCTATTGAGACCAGTTATCCCTCCAAAAGCCACTGCAAAGGCGCTGGCCACTTTTCCCAACCAATTATCCCACATGGTACGTACCCCCTCCCTTTTCCCGGTCAGTCCCTACCTAGACAGTAGGAAACTTTCAAAATAACCGGGAATTCTGAATAGCTAACACATTTGTCTTAGAATATGCCGGGTGGATCCTGCCACGGAAGCCCGAAATCTTGTTCTTCGCCCGGCGCAATCAGTCGATTGCCTGAACCGGAAGGAGGGGCCGTCCGGTCCTCGTGGAGTCTCCTCAGGTTGATGGAACTTTGTCTCAAGTTAACTGCAGGGAGTTGACTGTTCCTGTGGATGTGGAGGGATGCAGTTCGACCCGTTCCGTTGTTTGGGGCAGGGGCCCCCATTAATACTAATCGGGACTTCCTTTCGTCTAAAATGGAAAGTTCTGCCGTTAACACGCAACAAGATTCATAGAATCCCCTAGCGACACCCTTTTCCAGTCGTAGGCATGAATTTAGGGGCTCTAGATCGCTATCGCTGGAATCTTCCCCCTCAAGTGCGCGCTGGCGTCGTAACAGATCCTCGCCAGATTGTAACCGGCGAAACGATTCGTTGAAAAGTAACCAGTGTTTTGCCGACTCTAACCTTTTTCTTTGAATTAGAAAGTCTATCCGCTGAATTGCTTCAGCAGTATCAAAATTTCGAACCGAACGATCCGCATAAGTATGGCGATTATTCCAATAAGAACTTGGGATTGGTACACACCGACAGCAAAAGACCAAGACTCCGCCCCAGAAAGACCAAAAGACAAATTTCCACACTCCTAGGACAAACTCAGAAAACCATTTTCGCAAATTCAACGGACTCACGGAGAAACTAAACAATACGTTAACTCGCCGAAACCATTTAAGGATGAAACTAATCTTCCACATGAAATTCCTCCTTTTTTGAGTTGTAGAATGATGGAAATCTTTTTACGTTGAGTATAGATATAGAAAGCTATAGAATAAGACAGTTCGGAGAATGAGAAGTCCCGATATACACAATTGAACCACTAACTCTACAAGTAAACTCTACAAGTAGGCGCGCTACCGTTTACATTCGAGTAATGATCAGATCGCGGCGCCATTTACAATCTACTCGCTAATTCGGTTAAAAGCAATTCCCGAGATGGATTTCAGACTATCTCAAAATTCTCATCTTTCAATTCGCAGCGCAGTGACAGTTAGTGAAGTAATAGGTATCGTAGAGTTTCCTGGAAGCCTAGGCAGTTTACTCCACTCAATCAGAATTAGTGAATTATCCCGAATAAACTAATACCCAGGTCTTCTTTTGATTCTTTTGATTGGGTCGAGTTATTGATGGATCCTATGACCCATATCAGAATCAAGTACGAGAATTCTTTTTACTTGTTCTATGAATCGAAATTATTGTAAGAATTAATGGAATGATTGAAAATGGAAAATTCTATTTGAGTTCTTTCCTATTTTTCTTTTTTTATTTGATTGTTCCTTCCAAAAGAGATAAGAAAGAGATAAGAGCTGGTGAATCGGAAACAATTCAATTACTAAGAATAGAAAAAACTTTGATTTTCTTATGGAACATACATATCAATATGCATGGATCATACCTTTCGTTCCGCTTCCGGTTCCTCTAGCAATAGGAGTGGGACTTCTTCTTGTTCCAACGACAACAAAAAATCTGCGTCGCATGTGGGCTTTTCCTAGTGTTTTATTACTAAGTATAGTTATGCTTTTTTCGGCCGACCTGGCGATTCAGCAAATAAACGGGAGTTCTATTTATCAATATGTAGGGTCTTGGACCATCCATCATGATTTTTCCTTAGAGTTTGGCGACTTGATCGATCCACTGACTTCTATTATGTCAATATTAATTACTACTGTTGGAATCTTGGTTCTTATTTATAGTGACAATTATCTGTCTCATGATCAAGGATATTTGAGATTTTTTGCTTCTATGAGTTTTTCCAATGCTTCCATGTTGGGATTAGTTACGAGTTCTAATTTGATACAAATTTATATTTTTTGGGAATTAGTTGGAATGTGTTCCTATCTATTAATAGGTTTTTGGTTCACGCGACCAATTGCGTCAAATGCTTGTCAAAAAGCATTTGTAACTAATCGTGTAGGGGATTTTGGTTTATTATTAGGAACCTTAGGTCTTTATTGGATAACAGGTAGTTTCGAATTTCGAGACTTGTTCAAAATAGTCAATAACTTGATTGCGAATCATGGGATAAATTCTTTATTTCTGACTCTGTGTGCCGCCCTATTATTCCTCGGTGCAATTGCGAAATCGGCACAATTCCCCCTTCATGTATGGTTACCTGATGCCATGGAGGGACCCACTCCGATTTCGGCTCTTATACATGCTGCTACTATGGTAGCAGCGGGCATTTTTCTTGTAGGCCGGCTTCTGCCTCTTTTCGCAGTTATACCTTACGTAATGAATCTCATTTCTTTGATAGGTATAATAACAGTACTCTTAGGAGCTACTTTGGCTCTGGCTCAAATAGACATTAAGAGAAGTTTAGCTTATTCTACAATGTCGCAATTGGGTTATATTATGTTAGCTTTCGGTATGGGGTCTTATCAAGCTGCTTTATTTCATTTGATCACTCATGCCTATTCGAAAGCATTATTATTTTTAGGCTCTGGATCCATTATTCATTCAATGGAAAGAATTATTGGATATTCTCCAGATAAAAGTCAGAATCTGGCTCTTATGGGGGGTTTCAAAAAATATGTGCCAATTACAAAAACTGCTTTTTTGTTAGGTACACTTTCTCTTTGTGGCATTCCACCTCTTGCTTGTTTTTGGTCAAAAGACGAAATTCTTAACGATAGTTGGTTGTATTCACCTATTTTCGCGATCATAGCTTGTTCCACAGCAGGATTAACTGCATTCTATATGTTTCGGATCTATTTACTTACCTTTGAAGGGCATTTAAACGTTTATTTTCAAAATTTTAGTGGAAAAAAAAATAGCTCGTTCTATTCAATAGCCATATGGGGTAAAGAAGGAAGGAAAGGAATTAACAAAGATCTTCTTTTATCCACAATGAATAATAATGAGAGGGCTTCCTTTTTTTCGAAAAAAAGAGATCCAATGGGTCTAATGGGTGGGAATGTCAAAAATAGGAGGCGATCCTTTATGAAAATGACTCATTTTGTCAATATCAATAAAGAAATTCCCCCATATCCTCATGAATCGCATAATACTATGCTATTGCCGCTGCTTGGGTTGGCTCTATTTAGTTTGTGTGTTGGATCTATAGGAATTCCTTTCGATCAAGGAGGAATGGATTTCAATAGGAATATATTATCCAAATGGTTAACTCCGTCTATCAATCTTTTACATAAAAATTCGAACAATTCTGCGGATTGGTATGATTTTCTTACAAATGCAACTTTTTCAGTCAGTATAGCCTCTGTAGGAATCTTTGTAGCATTCTTTTTTTATAGGCCTGTTTCTTCATCTTTACAGAATTTGGACTTAATCAATTCATTTGTGAAAATGAGTCCTAAGAGACTTCTTTGGGACAAAATAATCAATGTGATATATACTTGGTCATCGAATCGTGCTTACATAGATCTTTTTTATTCAACAACCCTAAGTAGGGGTATAAGAGGATTATCCGCACTAACTCATTTTTTTGATAGACGAGTAATTGGTGGAATTACGAATGGCATTGGTACGACAACCTTCTTTATAGGAGAAGTTATAAAATATGTAGGGGGGGGGAGAATCTCTTCTTATCTATTCTTCTATTTCTCCTATGTATCAATCTTGTTATTCATTTATTTACTTTACTCATTTTTTACTTAAAAAGAAAGATCGACTCTCATTAATGCATTAATGAGAGTCGATCTTTCTTTTCTCCAATAACCTATCTTCTCTAGTTCCCGCCTTCGAAACGCCTTGCGGAACGCACTTTCTGGCTCTAGTATAGTAGTAGCTTCCTGGCGGATCCATTGAATCTCTTTCCGCGGAGCGCTTCTCCTTAGGTAACTCTTTTTTTTCTTCCTCGGCCGCGGGTCGTGGCTCCCCGTAGCCCAGGCAAGTTCTATGGAT